GTGATGAGCGCTACCAGAACTGATGGGTACAAACCAGCTTTCCATCCATGCCAAAAGAGATAGAGTTTACCGAAAAAACCGGATGGTGGAGGGATACCCCCTAGGGATGGTGAACATAAAACCGGAGAGAATGTTAGAACAGGATCCTTCATGTATAATCCCGCGTAATCCCTAATATTATCAGTTCCGGTTCGTAAACCAAATGAGGTGGTGCAAGCAAAAGTTCCCAGGTTCATGAGTATATAAATAAACGTATGAGTTATCATACTTGCGTAACCGTTTTCCGGGTCTGCAGCAAGTACTCCAATCATAATATATCCAATTTGGCTTATAGAGGGATAAGCTAGCATACGTTTCATGCTTATTTGAGTAATGGCAATTAGATTTCCCACTATCATGCTAGAAGTGGCCAATAACCCTACCACCATATGCCACTCGTTAGGAAAATGCGGGAAAATTAGGCCGAAGAGTCGCGTAAATAAAGCCGGAGCTGCTACTTTAGAGGTGACAGAGAAAAAAGCAACGACTGGTGTAGGAGAGTCAGAGTCGAAAAGGAGATTCTCGATCTTTCCGCTCATCCGAAACCGTGCATGAAATTTTTACTTCACACGGCTCTTGGTTCATAAGAGATTCACGACTGATATTGCTCTTAAAACCCTCCTCGTGTATGTTTCAAATTCGTTATTCATTGAATAATTCATAATCATTCAATATTAGCACTAATTGTTAACTTCTCGAAGAATCCTTCGTCATTTGTTTAGATTACCCACCAGCAGTTTCGTCTCAAATTTTTTCTTGCTTGCTTGTCCTTTTTTACTTCTCACCGGAATCCTTTCGATAACTAAAAATACTTAGTCGGCAGGCACACACGCCCGGCGGGAGATACAAATTGTGACTTCTTTCGTTCCTAGCGGGTTTGCTTTTTTTTATCAGCCGTATTTGACACGTTTTATTGCCTATGGTATACTCTTAATTGTAAGAGAATAAATTTCCATCGATTAGCATCCATGGCTGAACGGTCAAGGCACCCAACTCATAATTGGCGAATTCACAGGTTCAACTCCTGTTGGATGCAGATGAAAGATAAGAAATAGTGGGAAGCAGATAAATTGAAGATTTTTAATCAATAGAAAGATCTAAAAAAAAAAACAGAAGAAATCTAAATTAAAATACTATACAGTAGTTACAAAAAAAAACATACATAATTGGAAAAAAACAAACAAAATTAGAAGGATACTATGGAGAAGTCAAAAAATCAAATGATTACCGACAAATCTATTCGTTTGTTGCAGCAAAATCAATATACTTCTCATGTAGACTCTAAATTAACTAAAACCGAAATGAGAAAATGGATTGAACAGTTTTTCAATGTTAAAGTGGACGGCATTAATACTAGTAGAGTTGCAAATAATACAAAAAAAAAAAACAGATTAAGTGTTAATTCTAAGAGTAGAAAAAAAATGATTGCTAGACTTTGTGCTAATCAGTTTATTCCATTATTTCTAAATTAATGCTTGTGAGAAATTCAAATTTCTATGAAATCAACTATTCAACATGAACCTGAAGGGGAAGAAGAAGTATGGCCACATGACTTTACGAGACGTATACTCTTGGCACCCGAAACCAAAATACTCCGCCATTTGGAGAATGGCGTAAACTTAAGCCTAATAAACAATTAACTTATCACAGACTATCCAGAAATGGTCGCAACAATGCAGGAATCATCACAAGTAAACATAGGGGAGGTGGACATAAGCGTTTACGCCGTAAAGTTGATTTTCAACGAAACAAATTCAATATCTCTGGAAGAGTAGCTAGTATTGAATATGACCCTAACCGCAATGTTTTCATTTGTTTAATAATTTACATAGATGGTGATAAGAGATACATTTTACAACCACGAGGGATCGGAGTTGGAGATATCGTGACATCGAGTTCTGACGCATCCATTTCAATTGGAAATGCCCTACCTCTGAGTGCGGGTTGAATAATTGATTTGCGTTTTCCGAAACTATTCGATCGGGTTGTAGGCTGGGCCCGGAAACCAGGCACTACTTCAAGGGAATTCGAGTAAGTCATCGAATAATACGAAGTGAACCTGCTTGAGGTAACTAAATAGGGACAGTAGCACGTGCCAAAATACAAAATATTAGGCAACTAAACAATCAATCATCAAAGGTAAGATAATATGGAAGCGGACGAATAATGTCAAAATTAGAACGACAAACGGGGGTGGACTTACTGAGAGCATCGGAAGTACAAATTCTAAATACATTCGATTTGACAGTCAGAGGCAAGATCGAAGCAAAATAAAATAAACATTGGATGTACGAAAACACTGTTATTTCAATGCCAGAAAAAAAGGTTTCCTAAGTTATCCTGGACATTAGCTAATGTTAGCGCGAATCATGGAAGTCACCAATTCTGTTGCTAAATTCTCGGGAGGTACTGAATTCTTGGAAGAAAAAAAGCCAGGCGCAGACAAAAATGTCGAGGATGCAACAAATAGAATACAAGTAATACATATTTATGTCTTAATAGCATCGATTTGTACCCTCGAAACCCAAGAGTAGTATTCAAATCCAAATTTTGTATCCAGAAAGCTGTATGCTTTGAAAGAGGCTTGTACAGTTTGGGAAGAGATCTGCCCCAATTGTTTCCTTCTTTTTAAAAGAAGTAGTGAGAGGAGGGGGGGGTCTACCTCGACCAAAATACCTTTAGGTACTATTATACATAATGTAGAATTAAAATCTGGGAAAGGTGGATAATCAGTCAGAGCAGCCGGAACAGCAGCAAAAGTAATTGCAAAGGAAGGTCAATTCACTACATTGAGATTACCATCTAACGAAATTCGTTTGATATCTCAAAGATGTTTAGCTAGTATAGGTCGGGTTGGAAACATTGATGCAAATAATAAAGAGTTAGGGAAAGCTGGGTCTAAGCGCTGGTTAGGGAAACGACCAAAGGTGAGAGGTTCAGCTACGAATCCTGTGGATCATCCCCACGGAGGGGGAGAGGGCAAGACATCGATTGGTAGAAAGAGACCATCAACCCCTTGGGGACATGTTGCATTTGGAAAAAGGACTCGAAGAAAAAGAAGATATAGCAACCCATTCATACTTCGGCGACGCAAAGGTTGATAAATGAAACTATTAAGCGGGAGGGGGAAAGCTAATCCTTTATGGCACGTTCATCTAAAAAAGGTCCTTTTGTAGCTAATCATTTAATACGAGAAATTGAAAATCTTAATAAAAGAAGGGAGCGGAAATTAATTACAACTTGGTCTCGCGCTTCTGCAGTTGTACCTATCACGATTGGTCACACAATTGCCGTTCATAATGGGAGAGAGCACCTACCTATTTACTTAACAGATCGCATGGTAGGTCACAAACTGGGTGAATTCGTACCCACTCGAAATTTTAGGGGACATGCAAAAAACGACAAAGGTTCTCGTCGATAATTAAGAGATTATACTTCACGAAAAACAAAGACAATTCAGAGATTGTAGCGCAAGCTCGGGGAAAGAATTTCCGCGTATCAGCGAGAAAACTACGACGCGTTACTAATCAACTCCGAGGTTGTTCGTACGGAGAAGCACTTGTATTACCCGAATTTATGCCTTATAAGATGTCTTATCTCATATCGCAGCTGATTCTTTCAGCGGCAGCAAACGCCAATACCAATTTTGGATTGAATAAATCCAATTTGTTCATTAGTGAGGCCTAAGTCAACGATTCGATAAGTTTGAAACGATTCCGTCCTCGAGCTCAAGGGCGAGGTTACCCGATAAAGAAACCCACTTGTAAAGTAACTATTAGATCAAAATCAAGTTAAGTTTTGTTTGACAGATAGAATAATGAATGCAATTCAAATACTTAATTGGACCCTACTGGCTAGTTGAAAAATACTAAAAAAAGGACTAATTAAAAATAATACTAATAATTTAATGTTGAGTTCAGGAGAAATAGATACGGGACGAAAGATTCATCCACTTGGTTTTCGACTCGGTGTAACTTAGAAGCATTATTCCTATTGGTTTGCGCAAACAAAAGATTATCCAAAGTTTCTTGATGGGGATAGAAAAATACGCACCTCCGTCGAGAAGTACATTGCAAAACACGTGAAAGACACCACAAATTATGGCGGAGTTGGGCATATTGAAATCCAACGAAAAACAGATCTTATTCGGGTTGACATACATACAGGTTTTCCTGATTTACTTGTTGAAGAACAAAGTTTAGGGATTACTCAAATGAAGAACGAGATCGAAAAAATCTTGGAGATTGATAGTCGGAAGCTCCGGGTAACGCTAAATAGTATTGACCAACCTTACGGGGATCCAAAAATATTGGCAGAGCATGTTGCCTCACAACTCAGAAACAGGGTTCCCTTTCGACGAACTATGAAAAAGGCTATTGAGTTAGCTGGAAGAACCGGTGATAGGGGTGTAAAAATCCAAATAGCTGGGCGCCTCAATGGTAGTGAGATGGCCCGGGTTGAGTGGGCTAGAGAAGGTAGGGTTCCCCTACAAACAATTAAAGCTCGTGTAGGCTACTCATATCACCCGGCTGAGACAATTTATGGAGTTTTAGGCATAAAGACATGGATATTTCGGGATACCTAGGTAAAACTTCTACCTACTTAAGAAAGAATCTAATAAGATTTCATTGAATCTGAGGCAACTTTATTCTATTCCAGTTTCAATCATTTTTATTTTAAACTCTCAAAAATCTTTGCTATGCTTAGTGTGCGACTCGTCCAAGTGAAATCTCTTTATTCATGAGTAAAAAAACTAATTGGTAAAGCAATGAGCCCTCTGCTTTTCAGTACTAAATAAGGAGAGGTGAAAAACACAATGGGGCTATTTCACCGCAATTGAAGTTTTTGTCCATAAAGATCTTTTTATGGAGAAGCTGAAAACAGTATTGATTCGTGAATATTTTGAGAAATAGAAATATTTGTATTTTTACTTCTCAAAGTCGTATGGTTAACCGCTCAACCCCCAAAAAGCTGCGTGATTTAGCAAAATTGATAGATTCATTATCAATAGCAAAAATAGAGCTTTGAATCAATTAATACTGGGAGTATTGATTCAATGAGATTGACATACAGTAAAAAGCTCCGTTGCTGTGGGAGAACCAAAGCCTTTGTTCCAAGGGACTGAAACAACGAGAGGACTTGCAAATCTCATTTCTACAGTTAAGTAATATCGAGATTTGATAGATGGGATGGCGAGAGAAGCCAATAATAGCAAAAATCAAATCAATTAAGAGATCGAGCTTATTCTCGCCCATGGATTGGGCGCCAAGTAAAATCTGAACCGCCTCTAAAAAAAAAAGGTGTCGAATTCACGAGGAGCCGGTTGAAGGGGGACTTCCACGTCCGGTTCTGCATCAGAGATTGATAAATTGTGTTGACATCGACTGTAACCCCAGACGAACTAAATATCGTAAGCAACATAGAGGGAGATTGAGGGGAGTTTCTAGTCGTGGCAACACCATCTCCTTTGGAAAGTTTGCTCTTCAGGCCCTCGAACCTGCTTGGATTACAGCTAGACAAATAGAGGCCGGAAGGAGGTCAATAACACGCTGCGCTCGGCGAGGCGGGAAGATATGGATACGCATTTTCCCCGATAAACCGGTCACTATGAGACCTGCAGAAACACGTATGGGGTCGGGCAAAGGGTCTACGGAATACTGGGCCTCTGCAGTTAAACCAGGCCGAATACTTTACGAATTGAGTGGAGTACCAGAAGATTTAGCCAAAGCTGCTATGACAATGGCTGCACAAAAAATGCCTGTGCTTACTCGAATAATAACTACCGTGGAGTAATTAGACTTATTGACCTGCTAAAAACAAAGATCTTAAAATAAGATTACTTGAATGAAATAGTGAGAACGTTATGGCTAAGGAATCAGCACATAATTAGTAAAAAGGATACTCTGTTAATTCGGCAAAATCCTATTGGTTAGGATAATATTATATTCCTTAGTTTAATCTTTTTGAGGTAGAATAGTTCTCCTTGACCCGAATATATTAGAAGTAAACCTATTATTTCTCCCGATTACTAAACGATTCAAAATCAAAGTTATTTAAATGTAGCAGACAATAGCGGCGCCCGCAAATCAATGTGTATTCGAGTTTTAGGGACTGGCAATCGAAAATATGCAGGTACGGGTGACGTTGTAATGGCCGTGGTCAAAGAAGCAGTACCTAATATGTCTTTAAAACGATCAGAAGTAGTTAGAGCGGTAGTTGTTTGCACTCGCAAAGGGATAAATCGATGTAACGGAATGACGGTTCTATTCGACGACAATGCAGCCGTTGTTGTGAACCAAGAAGGAAGTCCTAGAGGGACTAGGGTTTTCGGCCCAGTAGCTAGGGAATTAAGAGATTTTCATTTTGCTAGAATAGTTTCGTTAGCCCCCGAAGTGTTATAAAAACCAAGAAATAGCACGAATTAGCATTCTTTATTTGACAAATATTTACAAGATTAAATCAATTAATTGGTTTTAATATTTGTCAAATAAATTTAAATAGCACAAACAATGATAATTTAATGAAGCAAAAAAAAACGGGGTTAGGTCTCATTCTGATATTGATAAATTTAACAGCTATTCATTGATATTTTATGAATAATGATTCCATCTCAGTTGCACTTACTGCAATAAGAAATGCCAATACAAGAAAGAAGTCTATGATCAGGATACCTGCCACTAAAATGATCGTACGCATCGTACAAATATCAGTGGAAGAGGGTTTCATAAAAAGTGCTGTAAAGTACAAAAATGATAAAAAAGAGTTCTTAGATGTTAGCTTAAAGTATCTCGGTAAAAAGAAAGACCCCTCTATTACAGTTATCAGACGCATCAGTAAGCCTGGCTTGAGAGTTTATTCCGATCATCGGGAAATCCCCAAAATATTGGGCGGTATGGGAATTGCAATTTTACCAACATCTCATGGTCTTCTTACAGATCGAGAGGCTAGATACAACAAAATTGGGGGGGAAATTACATGTCACATTTGGTAATTTGAAAGATTTGAAAAGGATTAGTTATTTTAGCTATATTTTTAAAAGCCAATTTGGATCAATATCTGCTGAATTAGCAATCTATTAAAGAGATTTATGAATTATAGGAGGTTTCTTTAGTTCAAATGATGAAAAAGCAGAATCTTATTGACATGGAGGGTACAGTTACTGAATCACTTCCCAATGCCATGTCTTGAGCGTGTTTGGATAATGGGTACCAAGTCTTGGCTCATGTATCGGGAAAGATCTGACGTAATTACATAAGAATATTACCGGGAGATAGAGTAAAAACTGAATTGAGTCCCTATGATCTTACCAAAGGGTGTACAATTTACCGACTTCGAAGTAGACAGGGTAGTCAATAAATTGTGTTGTGGGTACCACTATCCAGTAATTCTTTGTCTGCTCAATCTTTTCGTTCAACTTTATAAAGAAAAAAGGAAAACTATGTAAAATCTATAAATAAATTTTTATAACTAATCTAATGTTGTAGCTATGAAAATTCGTGCCTCCATTCGCAAAATATGTGAAAAGTGTCGATTGATTCGTAGGCGTGGACGAATCATGATAATATGTTGTAACTCAAAGCATAAGCAGAGGCAGGGATAAAAAGTAGTTATACGCAAAACCAAAGAGAAAGTAAAAACAGCCTTCAAATATGAATAATCAATCAATTATGTTGGGTAATTCAAAGAAAACTCGTTCACGCAAAATAAAACGCGGAGTGCCAAAGGGGGTTATTCATATTCAAGCAAGTTTCAACAATACAATTATTACTGTCACGGACGTTCGGGGATAAGTGGCCCCTCGGTCTTCGGCTGGTGCCTGCGGATTTAAAGGTACGCGCAAAAGCACACCATTTGCCGCTCAAGCTGCGGCGGAAAATGCTATCCGTGCTTCACTGGATCGGGGTATGAAACAAGCAGAAGTTTTGATGAGTGGACCCGGTCCTGGAAGAGACACGGCCCTACGGGCTATTCGACGAAGCGGTATAATCCTAAGTTTTGTACGTGATGTGACCCCCATGCCATATAATGGGTGCCGACCCCCCCGAAGAAGACGTGTCTAACTAATCCCATGTAAAAAACTAAAGGGGGATTTTTTATGCTTCCGTATGAAACATCGGACTCTACCCAAGCTATTGAATGGAAATGTGTTGAATCAAAGACAGAAAATAAGCGTCTTCATTATGGCCGTTTTGTTGTATCCCCGTTCAAGAGGGGTCAAGTTAGTACTGTGGGAACTGCCATGCGTAGAGCTTCATTACAAGAAGTTCGGGGTACGAGCATAACATCGGCAAGGTTTCAAGGAGTTGTACACGAGTATTCCACAATAACAGGTATTTAAGAGACAATACATGATATTTTAGCTAATTTGAAGGAAATTGTACCTAAGAGCGACTCTGACGATGTGGAGGAAGCAGTTTTATCTGTAACTGGTCCCAAAGAAGTAACTGCGGGTGACACATCATTGCCACCTTATGTCAAGGCGATTGACGATTCCCAATATATACTTACTATTACTCAACCAATATCTTTAAATATTGAATTAAGAATTCAAAAAGATTGTGGATATCGGATAGAAAGTTTAAGTGGATATAGAGATGGGGAACTTCCCGTTGATGCCGTATCTATGCCTGTTCGAAATGTAAATTGCAGCGTACATCTTTTTGGAAGTGGTAGAGCGACGCGAGAAACATCATTCATTGAGATATGGACTAATGGTAGCCTGACCCCATACGAAGCAATTAAAGAGGCTTCCAAAAAATTAATAGACTTACCAGCTCCTCTTTTGCAAATGAAGAACGAAGACGTCTATTATTCCGAATCCGGATACGATGGAACTCCTCCTGTTTCAACAGGGCCATCTTCACAAATTTATGATGTGAATAAACAACTAGAGGGAAAGCTTTCTAAAACTACATTTATTGACCAATTAGAATTACCTGCTAGAGCTTTTAATTGTCTCAAGAAGGCTGAAATACACACAATTGCCGATTTGCTTAGTTATAGCCGAGAAGACTCATCAAAAATAAGGAGTTTTGGGCAAAAATCTGTGGATCAGGTGTCAAAAGCTTTGTGGGATCACTTCACCATAGAATTACCCAAAGATGAATCAGGTCTTAATTAGTGGGGACTACCTTTGGAACAAGTGATCCTTTATTTCATACATTCCGCTTAAAGATTTAGAGGGGGGGGGGAGAAGTAACCCGAAATCGGAAGAATAAAAATCCTATTTCTGAATCGAAAGTTATTTAGTCTGTCCCGGCCCGGGGGGCTAAGGATTGCCCCCTAGGTCAAATCTCAATATATTCCGAGTTAATAGAAGATATCTAACTATTAGAACAGTCCCGGAGTTAAAGATCCATCTATGGGTAACGTTGCTCCAACACCTGACCAAATAGCGACCGCGGTACCAATTGCGAAGACTGTTGTGGCTACTGGACGTCGAAACGGATTCTGAAATTTATTGACGTTCTCGAGAAAGGGAACAGTCAACAAACCTGCAGGTACTGAGGCCATTAAAAGAACACCTAAGAGCTTATTGGGTACTGTGCGAAGTATTTGAAATACGGGGAAAAAATACCACTCGGGTAAAATTTCCAAAGGAGTTGCAAACGGATTTGCTGGCTCACCCACCATTGATGGTTCTAAAACAGCTAAACCCACAGTACAGGCAATGGTTCCTAAGATTACTACAGGAGATATATATAATAAGTCATTAGGCCAAGCGGGTTCTCCGTAGTAATTATGTCCCATACCTTTAGCTAATTTTGATCTCAAAACGGGATCGTTCAGGTCAGGTTTTTTTGTTATTGGGATGAACTTCTCATTCCCCCACAAGAATCGAACATGAGAATTTCTCCTCATACGGCTCGAGCAGATATCAGATTCTCTTATCGCGAAACGGTTGGGTTGGCAGATAAAGAGAGAGCGAAAACGAAAAGAGATTATTTCGCGACATGGCTTCTCATCCAAATCAGCTCAATGGTGGAACAAAGCTTCCTGGATCATCTCGTATCCCATATGTATTGCGTCATCACTGGTTTATGAAATATACCCGTAAACTACGACCTATGAATAGGATCTTAACTTGTTACAAATTTGGCTATAGATTTCTTTAGATCCTGTTTTTACCCCAACGGCTATTCTTGCAAACAATTCTATTTTGATGCAAAAGAAATGTACACATCATACAAAAAACCGTATGTTTGAAAGCTTTACATCATCCCCTACCCCAATAGGGTATATAATAGGTTTTTACGAGGCCTTTCCTAATTTTTGGAATCATGGTACAAATTCTCAAAACAACTCTCTTAGTTCGAAAGATAAGTTATCCAGGTTTCAAATCTTAATTCCAAAGAAAGGTCGGAAAAGAGATACCTTTTTTGGTTGCAGCAGCATCCGACTCGGCGGTGTCTGCATAGCCTAGATGTCTGTAGACAAGTCACACACTCCCGTAATCCAAATTTTTTCCTTTGAAGTTTCAAAGAGTTTGTCTCAATATTACAGAGACAATAAATAAATCCGCTAAATAACTTATAATTTAATTGAATAGTAAGTATCGGCAGCAATAGGACAACAACCCCTCAAGGAACCTACAATCCAGATCATTTATTTATGTAGTGAGGAATTTTTATCATCGTCACCTTGTATAGAAATCATAGAGGACCCGAAATACCTTGTTTACGGATCATCGGGAAATGCATCAACGTAGAAACAGCAGTAAGAAGCGGTAAGACGAAAGTGTGTAAACTGTAAAAACGAGTTAATGTTGATTGCCCAACACTAGCACTTCCTCGTAATAACTCTACTAACGAAGATCCTATCAGGGGAATAGCCTCGGGTACGCCGGTTACAATTTTGACAGCCCAGTAACCAATTTGATCCCAGGGTAGAGAATATCCAGTTACCCCGAAAGAGACGGTTGAGACAGCTAAGGTCACCCCAGTAACCCAAGTTAATTCACGAGGCTTTTTGAATCCTCCTGTTAGATAAACCCGAAATACATGCAAAATCATCATTAAAACCATCATACTAGCTGACCACCGATGAACAGACCGAATCAGCCATCCAAAGTTAACCTCAGTCATTGTATATTGAACCGAGTAGAAAGCTTCTGTAACAGTCGGGCGATGATAAAAAGTCATAGCAAAACCGGTGGCTACCTGAACCAAAAAACAAGTAAGCGTGATTCCCCCCAAGCAATAAAAGATGTTCACATGTGGAGGGACATATTTGCTAGTAATGTCGTCAGCAATTGCCTGGATTTCCAAGCGCTCTTCGAACCAATCATATACCTTAGTGAGATAGGTAAGCTCTTTTATTGACCCCCTCTTCGTAAACTGTACATGAGACTTTTTTCTCACACAGCTTAAGCAAAGATGTCTGAGCAACGCTCATTTAATTAGTTCTTACTCGGAGAGTGGATGAAAGAGCGATTCATCCCCGAATAACTTGAAAATACACTTCACTTTAATCTCATGTTAGCTTTTTTTTTTTTTGAATTGTGGACGAGTAGTACTAGCGTCTTGGGAAATCTCTTAGTCCAATCAAATGACCTACCCTCCCTCCTTTTTTTGATTGTGGGAAGTAGATTAATAACTAGAGGTTATTTCGTTCTAATCTAATTTTTTTTGGCACCTATGAAACCTTAGATTTATACTATATTTCGAGAAATTGTCTAGGTAAGAAGATTGAATGGGCATCAAATTCTTCACTATCTCAAACCCCGCACGGTCCTTTTTTGGCAACTCACATATTATTACGAACGCGTATATTTAAAACGTGATTCATTGATAGTGTTTTTATGTAGTGCCAAGTCAGTCAGCAAGATCAGATAACAACTTTGTCACGAAATTGAACTAGTAAATTCATGAGAATTAATCATAGTTTAAACTATAAAACTAAATATTAAATTATCGCGTTTCGGGTGCTATTAAATAGACTGCTACCTGGCGAGATATGGATACTCTAATAGATTAAAGAGAAATCGTTTATTCATTGAACCAGATTAGTTGCGCCGAATCACACACCCATATGTTATTATTGTCTCTTAAATACATTCGAAAAAAAAAAGTTTGCACGATTGAACTACCTTGATAGTTTAGAATGAAGTATGTTTTTGTGAAACCCCAGCCGATGCACCAGCATCGCCCGGGGTTCATAACTGTTCTACCAACTAATTGGAAGACCTTCCAATAAAACGGATGAATTGGAAATCTCCAAAATAGTAACTAAGAAGACTGCAAATAAAGCCATGGAAAATCCCATCAAGGGAGTAGTTCCCCAGCCGGGAGCAACCTTTCCATATTCTGAGTTAAGCGGTTTCAAAACCATTCCCAAAAAGCTGGTTCTGGGTTTACCTTTTAGAGTATCATCAAAAACTTTTGTAGCCGTAGAGCCTGCTCGATTGATTGAAATTAGCTGACTTTGTATACTATTATATTATAGCAAGTAAAATGAGAACTAATATTTTTTTTTGGATTACATGGCAATGGAAACCGCAACTTCGGTCGCTATCTCTCTATCCCGTTCACTTGTTAGCCTCACCGGTTACGCTTTGTATACCGCTTCTGGTCAACCAGCCAAAGAACTTAGAGACCCTTTTGAGGAACATGAAGATTAGTCAGATTAGTGGACCTTCCTTCGCAGTAGTAAAAAGGGAGGTCTCTGATCAACCAGAATCTCATTTTGTTGCATCAACAATTTTTTTTTTTTTAATTAAGAAAAAAGAAACTAAGATCGAAGAAAACTTTTTATTTCCCCTTGCTAGGTACTTTGGGGGGCTCCCGAAAGAAAATGGCAAAAAATATTATTCCTAAAGTTGCTACTAACAAAAACGTATAAACCAGTGCTTCCATGGATTCGGCCGTAATTCTGATATTATATATAAATCTCTCATACTAATTATTTGGGAGGAAACTTATAATTATCCTAAATTTCCCTCTTTTCCGCTTAATTCCGATTGAAAACCACTTAATTAAGTCAAGTTATTTCTTTATTGAAGGAGAATTAGAAATTATTACTATTTTTGCTTTTAGCAAGTCATTTAACTTTTTCAATTAGACCTTAGGCCGCAGTTAGTATTTTGATAAGATAAATGAGAAAAAAAAGAATTGAACAGCTTGTCTTTTAGTACTTGGATCCCCTATTTTTTGAAATGCTCCAAATTCAACCTGAGCGTCCAAGTCCGGGTCGATACCAGCAAAAACGTCCCTGAACAGGGTTCTAGCGCCGTGCCAAATATGACCGAAGAAGAAAATGAGAGCAAATGTGGCATGGCCGAAGGTAAACCAACCCCGCGGACTGCTTCTAAAAACACCATCGGATTTTAAGGTGGCGCGATCAAATTCGAAAATCTCACCTAACTGGGCGCGCCTAGCATATTTTTTCACCGTGCTAGGATCAGTAAAACTAGCACCACCCGATTCACCACCGAAGAATTCTACGGTTACACCAACTTGCTCAACGCTGTATTTTGACTCCGCTCTTCTAAATGGAACATCAGCTCTCACAACGCCTTCGGCATCTACCAAGACTACGGGAAATGTTTCGAAAAAAGTTGGCATACGGCGGACGAAGAGTTCGTGACCTTCCCTATCTTTGAAAGTAGCGTGACCTAACCAACCAACGGCTATCCCGTCACCGTTATCCATTGCACCTGCCCTAAACAATCCACCTTTGGCTGGGTTGTTGCCGATGTAATCGTAGAAGGCTAATTTCTCGGGAATCTTCGACCAAGCTTGAGATAAACTAAGGTTTTCGATTTCACTCGATCGTATTCGTTTTTCTATTTCTTGTTGGAAGTACCCTTGATCCCACTGATAACGAGTAGGGCCAAACAATTCGATCGGAGTAGCAGCGGAACCATACCACATAGTTCCGGAAACTACGAAAGCGGCAAAAAATACGGCAGCAATACTGCTAGATGACACGGTTTCGACATTTCCCATACGTAGAGCTTTATATAACCGCTGGGGAGGACGAACACTTAGATGGAATAAACCAGCCAGTATACCTAAGACTCCCGCTGCTATGTGGTGCGAGGCAATCCCGCCCGGTACAAATGGGTCGAAGCCTTCGGCTCCCCAAGCTGGATCTACAGGTTCTACTTTTCCGGTTAATCCGTAGGGGTCCGATACCCAAATACCGGGTCCAAATAAACCTGTTACATGAAATGCCCCGAACGCAAAGCAAATTACTCCTGAGAGAAATAAGTGGATTCCAAATATTTTTGGTAAATCCAGTGATGGCTTTCCTGTCCGGTCGTCGCGAAAGAGATCTAGGTCCCAATACACCCAGTGCCAGATAGCGGCTAGAAACAGCAAACCGGATAGTATTATATGGGCCGCCGCTACTCCTTCGTAACTCCATATACCCGCATCTGTTGCGGTATCCCCGTTGATGCTCCAACCTCCCCAGGATTTTGTTATCCCAATGCGAGTCATAAACGGGATGACGAACATACCCTGCCTCCACATAGGATCAAGAACGGGATCCGATGGGTCAAAAACAGCTAGTTCATATGAAGCCATTGAACCCGCCCAGCCAGACACCAAAGCAGTATGCATCAGATGCACAGAAATAAGACGACCGGGATCGTTTAATACGACAGTGTGGACGCGATACCAAGGCAAACCCGTGAGAAACCCCTTTCTTGGATATTGAGACCATTACGTAACTTTCTTGCAATATAGGCTTGCTCTATAAGTTAGAAATAGACGACGGAATAATACTTGTCGTACCAAACCTACAAGTCAACTTTTTGATTCATGATTAGAAGCAGCTTTCTGCTCTTGCTTTTGCTGTCTATACGAGACAAATAATAAATATTATGAGATAAACCAATTATTTATCTTTCAGGAACAGATGAAGGCATAGGTATTTTATCATTCCCGTACTTTATATAACAACGTAGAGATTGGTCCCATCATAGTCTATTAATATATGCAAAAAAACACGAATTTTTTGCTCACGCCATCTTTGTCGAACGTGTTATAATAGAGAGTAAGCTAATTCTTAATTTGGCTTCTACGTCTCCAATTCGGAGATAATCGCAATCTCTTTCACTAATCTTTATATGCCAATTGGTGTTCCAAAGGTACCCTTTCGTCTCCCTGGGGAAGAGGATGCGGCTCGGGTTGACGTATAGTGCGACTTGTCAGGTGTGTCGAGCCGGACGGAAACCGTTTCCGCCACCTTCTACCCGATTGATTTGTCTACATCTCGCTTGAAATTGACTAATCTCTCAGTGATCAAATGCGTGAGAGAAATCTGTCAATAGGTTCGGTAGTCGTTAGAATCCACGGCTAGTTAGAAGAAACAGATTGCTTAGGCTCCGATTATTCAACTCTACTTATCAGATTTAAACAAAATGATGTGAAATAATAATTGGAACGTTGAAGAAAAAGATAGTTTTTTTTATGACTACATCCACAATGTGTGGGTTAATTATGGGGAAAGGAAATCTATTTGTTCTGTATGTACAAATGGTGATCGGAACTCACTACCCCGGGGTAGAAAATGAACCTAAAGATTCTCCACATTAGAAGAAAAGGACTCAATAACAAATAGGAAAGAATTGGTGCAACAGGGAAAAGCGAACACGCTAGAGTGAATTCACCGATCACTAGTTATGAAGCGGTTCAATATGTTTGAAAACTGAGACAGACTTGAACCAATAGCGCTGGTATGGGTGGTATAAGCTAATTTATTCAACTCATTCCACGGGAAAGCTACCGGAGCCGTATGTATTTAACAATACCTATACGGTTCTAGGGAGGGGGATCAGTAGAGTGGTAGTTGCAGAAACCTATTCCAATCAACCGGCTTTATCGAGAAAGACTTCTTTTTCTGGGACAGCAGGTCGATGACGAAATCGCAAATCAACTTATCGGCATCATGATGTATTTAAATGGGGAAGATCAAGCCAAAGATATGTACTCATATATAAATTCACCGGGTGGGGCGGTCTTAGCCGGAATATCCGCTTATGACGCAATGCAATTTGTAATACCAGATGTACATACTATTTGCATGGGACTAGCTGCTTCGATGGGATCTTCTATTTTGGCTGGAGGAGAAATTACTAGACGTATAGCACTACCTCACGCTTGGCGCCAATGATCTGTGTGAATTAGAATCTTGCCTTCGCCTAATTGAGGTAACAATAGCATGGCAATTCCTACTTAGCTATCCCTCTTGTAAACGTTCAACTACAAAATATCGGAAAGCTGAGGATGCAAAGCTAATTAAGACAAGTTCTTTAACTTCTAATAGATTTAAATCGAAGTCAATCTATTTTAGCGTCATAGATTGCATGAGAGATTGAATTTACATAATTCATTAAGCTTCAATTTTTGTATAAAAACTAAGAAAAAAATGAAGTTCGTAATTCTAGAACTGAAGCGATGCCAATCTCGTTATCAATCGAGAGTATATATAGCAAACTCTGGGATTGCTGGCGCGGCCGCGCGCAGCAACGGAACCATCATAATACGTTTGATAGAAAGGATGGTCTAATCTCGTAATATCTTTTCCACACGATACCACCTGGGGTAGATTCTGCAACAGAATTACTCTTTTTTTTTTTGTCTAAACTTATTAGACAAAAGGTTTATAGATAACTACTAGTTCGAGCAGACTTCGTTAGTCCATAGTCTAGCCGTATGCAAAAAAAAATTGCCTGTACGGTTGTACTTAATTAGAGTCATCTAATTAGGGTAATGATTCATCAACCCGCTAGTTCGTATTACGATGGACAAGCTGGAGAATGCGTTATGGAAGCAGAAGAAGCATCAAAACTCCGCGATTGCATAACCAAAGTCTATGCTCAAAGAACAGGCAAACCTCTATGGATAATTTCTGAAGACACGGAAAGAGATGTCTTCCCGTCAGCAGAAGAAGCCCAGGATTATGGCGTCGCGGACCCTGTAGCGTTGGAAAACGCGTCAGAAATGAGATAGTCAAGGAATAATGTAGGAAGGGATTATTTCTTTTATTCAAAAAGTTTTTTTTGTAGTCTCAACTCTATCCGTCCAGCTAGTTACTAATCCATTCAAAAGGAATCTTTTCAAATTTCCTTTTTGTTATTTAAAAAAGAATTATAGGAATTTTGATTGTTAGATACTACCATATAACAAAATTTCCCAAATGGTTGAGAATAGTTTGAACCAAATGAAATATTTACGTCTTTGAACGTGCCAACAAATCAACAACTTATTAGAAAAGGGAGACAACAGCTGAGGAGTGGGACAAAATCTCCCGCTCTTCGAAGATGCCCCCAACGGAGAGGAGTGTGTACTAGGGTGTATGTGTGACCTGTTTGGATCGAGAACTTCAAACACTAAAAGGGGCTAATCTTGTAAGATAATCCTCCGAGTGAAATAGAGGTAAATCCATAATCCATCTATCTATTTTGATGAAAACAAAATAAGAATAGGAATTCGTGGTCTGAATCGGTGCAAATCCGATCATTTTGGTTTGGGACGACAAAAACCAATCGATGATAATAAAGTTGAGTTATTAAGCGAAACTGGGCAAGTGGTATCAAGCCATCTATATATTCCTTGCCAATCTCTTTGCCATGGCGACGGGGGTCAGTTGCTCCACCAACCCTCAATCTAAAATATCGTTACTATATATATGATTACTATTGAAACAACTAAGGGAGATGAGATTGCCCAATTTATTAAATGGGATGAGTTAAGTATTGGGGATCACGCGACCCGCCAACAGCAATCTTGTTTTTCTAACGCTGGGAAATCTTTGGCTCCGGTATATAGGGGGGACCCGACTGTCGTAATTAATTTGCCACGGAAACATCGGAAACCAAATTATATTCGGTACAATGTGCTGTCTCCTAATAGATACAGATATTTGGATTCAACATCCAACCTGTACCGAATACTAGAATAGTTGCGGGAGGGAAAGTCGGGGCAGCAAAAGCTACGGGAATTCTTACTTATAACATTGGATAAAAAGATGACAACTTGTTGCAAATAACAAAATTATTGAGAATTATGAACCAACTACTTGCACCCTCTAAGAAATGAAAACCTTGGTATATCATTAAATATGGTGCTGCTAAAAGATATATCTTTAGTATTTTGATACCTACTTAACGTAGAGATAAATCTCGGTGTGACATAGCATATCGATTTTTCTAAATAGATATTTCTCTATAATCACCCTCAAATATCAAAAAAGAGATGGAGATAATAAAACGAGAATTTAGTTAAGAAAATAGCGGGGACTAGGAATAAATGGACTTCTTAGACGAAGACTTAATCTTCTGTGAGGCTATACTATAATGACCAGAGTAAAACGAGGATCTATATCTCGGAAATATCGCAAAAGCATTCTCAGTTTTGCATCCGGATTTCGGGGAGCTCATTCAAAATTATTTAGAACAGCAAGTCAGCAAGAGAAGAAGGCATTAACTTGTGCTTATGTAGATAGGAACAACCGAAAGAGAGAATTTCGTCGTCTATGGATCGTTCGAATTAATGCAGCAGCGCGAAAAAATGGGACTACGTACAGTATATTGATTCACAAATTGCTTGAAAATCAAGTTTTTCTGAATCGCAGGGTACTTGCGCAAGTAGCTACTTTAGATGCCTACTGCTTTTCCAGCATGATGCTAAAATTTAGCAGTAATGGGCATTAACATCCAGCCGTAAGCCTCTCCGGATTAAGCGGAGAGGCCAGAAATAACAAAAACACGTACTAATTTGCGGATCTATTGCAGATAGAAAGAAAAGATAACCAGAAAGATGGACTGTCTTGTAGGCGATGGACTATTTTGTAGACATCAGTTTGATTGAGCTTCAATTAAATCTATTTCGCGAGAAATTATTAGTCTCCAAATTCAGAGGTTGACCAGAATTAAATTATCTAATTCTCATTTTTTGAAAAGGGCAGTAAAGCTAAGATACGAGCTCTCTTTATCGCGGTAGCTACCGAACGCTGTTGCTTGGAAGTCAGCCTATTCATACGTCTCGATAGTATTTTTCCCTGCTCACCGATGAATCGACGAAGTAAGCTAGTATTTTTATAATCTACATATTCATCAGATCTAATAGACGGGGAACGTCTACGGAGAGATTGTTTAAATTTATTCGTAATAGTTTTTTTTTTTAAGATTACTAATACAAAATAATATTGATTACTCGGAAGTACAATTTATTTTTTTAGTTCCTTATGACAAGTATGTTTGTGGCAGCAAACACAGAATTTTTTTGATTCCAACCGAGTAGGTGTGTTACGACGATTTTTACGCGTGGTATATCGAGACATACCCGTGGATTTATCGATAGCCGTACAGATTGTACATGCTAAGGCAATGGTTACTCTGGCGTCTTTCTTCTTGGTCATAAAATCAATTGCGTCATAATAATAGGATTTTTTGGGAAAAAATTAGGGGGGGGGCTCATAAGTAGATCTAAATGTATTTGAGCAGACTACTCACGAAGTTTCAGCAATAAAATTTAGATTTCAGTTATCTCTCAATTGGTTACACGCTATTTGCTTCTCAAGGCAGGACTTTATCGGATTTTTCTATTGCCTTGTCTGATCCCTCTGTAAGTCGTTCTTTTGGTCAAAGAAATGGAAATAACAAAGCGTCGGGAAAGAAACGGTTGACTTCTATTAGGGAAGCAGCTAACAAGGCAAACCATATTGCAGCTACAACAGGGGCCGTAGAGAGATATATCTTCACGTGTTGCATTAAAACTACTCCTTCTTCTTAACTTTTTAGTCTTCTAGCTGTTAGTCTTTATTCCCCTTCTCTCTTTTCTTTCTACCTTTTAGAAAATCAATTATTTATAACTTAAAGATAAAATAACTTAAAGATAAACCTTTCAAAAAAAAAAAGAACAAATGGACGGATTGGTAATAGACAACTATCTCTCGAGATAACGAGAAGGAGTTCTATTTTACCGGTAGCCGGTATCTAAAGTTAGCAGCTATAATAAATTGAATTAAACAGCGTTAGATGAGCAATATCAGTCAGAATCAATATTAATAGGGATGTAACGCAGCTCGGTAGCGTGTTTGTTTTGGGTACAAAATGTCGCAGGTTCAAATCCCGTCATCCCTATTCTTAATTTGCTATTATCAAGATTTGATAATAGGGCTTCTTGTCCTAAGAAGTCTATTGGTACTCTTGAGGGGATCTCTTGCTCCTTCCTGCTCGCGCAGTGAGCAAGGAAACTGCCCTATCTCTCAGACTTACCCCGAAAAAGGGGACGCCCTTAGTTCAGTCCGGTAGAACGCGGGTCTCCAAAACCCGATGTCGCAGGTTCAAATCCTACAGGGCGTGCTTACTACTTAGCCAAGAATGATCTGAAGGAGATAAAGTGTAATGAATACAAGATATGTAGGAAATGGAAAAAGCATCTTTGGGTGTCAAAACAACATCGCATTTCTGTTATTTAAATAAATAAGCTTTTTCCGACGAATTTTGAAAATGATGAAGTAGTAAAGTTTTCTAGATTCATTTTTTAGAATAATCTTTATAACCTAACTCAACTAAATAAAAAGATTGACTGGTGTTTTAGATGCGACAATTAATAAAATCTATCGAATATCTAATTGATCGCCGCGCCGATATTGTGGGTATGCGGTTACAAATAATCCAGCTAAAGTTATGGGAATCAAACCCAACACAATTCCCGATAGTGATGCTTCAACCATTCTAGTTTATAGATATTTGATTTGATTTGAATACTTATCAAACTTCCCAAAGTTTCTTTTTTCGTCAACCAAATAGTAATTGGTAAGTCAATGAAATAGTAGGCCCCTACGGGGCCCCCTTTTTGCCCCCCCCCTATCTTTGTTTTAGGGGATACTGATAAGTCACAGAATCTGAATTTTGTTTAATCCCACAAATAAGACTAAGGTCAAAATTAAAAAAGATGTCAAAAGGGCAAAATAGCTTAAGAAGGTGAACATAAATTTGAATACTAAATTAGCAAACAGATAGATTATTATACAATATATGATTTCTTTGAGTAGTTTATCACTCGAACTTACCGAATCAAAATTGTTTACTCAATTTTGTTACGTTGGGATTAATTACTACGATATATTTGGTAATTTACTATTAATTGATCTAAACTCATCAACTTAGCTTGTTTATTAAAACTATGTTTCACTTATTTGATGTATCAGGTAAGCGATCCCTTAGCATTTACTACTCGTTAATGGATGAATTACTAGTTGCTTGAAAAAAACTTCCCGCTTTTTGTAACGAGGGCAATTCACCCATAAGAACTGTCATTTTGTATTTGGCCTATAAATATGTTTCAATCTAGTTAAAATTAGTAATTGGTTAGACATACTGAGAGACTAATACAAGATTTGAAATGAAGCAGGTATGAGAAGAGAATACGCGCGCCCGCAAAACGAGACGCCGTACGAGTATGATACCAGCCAAGGCCTCCTAGCCCCCACCCAATTAGTTTGGTCTAGATGTAGTCAACCACTCATACCGGAACCCCCCTGCCGTTTGGCAAAAAAGTGACCTTGCCGCATTAAAGATGGACTAGCTATACTAAACCAGTAAGTATATTTTGGATATACCCTGGGTATAATACTGACAACCCAATTAGGGTTAGATCTCATTCGAAAACGAAAAGGTTTACTGTTAGATTCCTCATCTCTCACCTCTTTTTTTTTTTCTTTTTCAGAGAACAATCCTTTTTACAAGATAGATATAGATAGATACGGAGCTGAACATGTCTGGGAATACAGGAGAACGCCCCTTCGCTGACATCATTACTAGTATTCGATATTGGGTCATCCACAGTATTACCATACCCTCCCCGTTTATTGCAGGCTGGCCATTTGTTAGTACAGGTTTAGCTTACGATGTTTTTGGAAGCCCCCGCCCAAACGAATACTTTTCAGAGAGCCGACAAGAGGTTCCCTTGGTAACTGGCCGCTTTGATTCGCTGGAACAGGTCGACGCATTCACGAAATTCTTTTAGGAGAAATCAACGGCTTTAGATAAAACTTATCCGATCTTCACTGTTAGGTGGTTAGCCGTTCATGGCTTAGCTATACCTACAGTTTTCTTTTTGGGGTCCATATCAGCTATGCAATTCATTCAAAGATAGTTTTTAGTGAGCTCCGAATTTACGACACAACCGAATCCAAATAAACAGAGTGTAGAGTTGAATCGTACAAGCCTTTACTGGGGATTATTGCTGATTTTCGTACTCGCTGTTCCATTTCCTAATTACTTTTTCAATTAGAAACTAAAAAAGAATTGTTTGAAGGGAAAATTAAGATCCTGAAGAAATTATTTATGACTGTTAATGTCTCAAGTCAAGACCAGATGATGAAGCCAAAGAAGTAAAGGGCAAGGAGGTGTCACAGATGACAAATACCACCGGAAGGATTCCCCTGTGGTTGGTAGGTACTGCAGCCGGTACACTTGTGATAGGTTTGTTAGGCATATCCTCTTACGGGGCTTACTCAGGGTTGGGGTCGTCTCCTTGAAAAAAAGAAATTCATTAATAACATTTTCTTAAATTTTACAAGCGAAGTTTTCTTTTTTCTTCTCTTTTTATCTAAAGAAGGAGAAGAAAAAAACGATTCAATACATCTCTTAATAATATAAAGGCGGATCAGTGAGTTAATTAATTAATTATGCTTTCTCCATCGATCGGCGTAAGAGCTTCATTGGTATGGTAGTTATACGACGTATCTTTTGAGTAAACAGTCGGGCCGGGACCGATCCATTCTATTACAATCAAAGAATCAATAAAAACTAAATATGAGACCTAAGCGGGGTAGCTTTCTCTAACCCCCCCTTTTTTTTTTAATCATAAAGTATTTTAAATATGACATCTATTACTGTGGTTTTTTTTTTGGGGGGGGGGGGGTTATTTCAGCGCTATAGAGAAAAGTAGTTTGGTAGAACGGTATCAACTCATAAGTCTTCAGCTACAGCTTATTGAAAGACTAATAAATGCGGTTTTTCCTCCATTTACCCCTATCCGGTATCCAGTAGCAACTTTTTCCAATTAACTTTAATCTGTGATTTAGATACTACTAAACACCGTCGCATATTCCGTGCCCCAGTTCAGGCTTGATAGAGTCGAACTAGGGAACGGGCCGATGGAGAAAGCATCTGATAAAGTTAAAGAAAGAGAATGCGCGTGACTTTGTCATTGTCAATAGTGTTTCATTTCTATGCGGCCATATGAGAATAAAAAGTTGATGCAATTAAGTCAATACTTTACATGTGGCTATCGAGGAGTTAAAAACTCTTTTTCATACAAAATTACGAATTATTTAGCCGAGGGAAAGACGAAAAACCGAAAAGAGTAGGCAATCAGAAATTCATTTCTGCCAACTGCACTTTTTCAAACTGTTTTTTCTTAAGCACGAGAAAAATCTGTGCCAATACAACGGAAGCAAAAAAAGCTATGAGACCTTGAATACGCGACGGGTCTTGGAGTACAACTTCAATTTCTCCCTGACCAAATCCCCCAACATTGGGGTTACTAGTCAGCGGCTGATCAGCCTTGACGAACTCACCTTCCGAAACTATGAGCTCGGGACCGGGAGGGACAATATCGGTTGTTTCACGGTTTTCGGATGACTCCTCGATAGTAATCTCGTATCCACCCTTTCCTTCTCTACGAGCAATCCTCTTTATGTTTCCTGCTGCCGAAGCAGTATAAACCGTGTTATTACTCCTGCTTCCATCTGGATAGATTTGTCCCCTCCCCCTATTCCCTCCAGCATAAATAGGATATTTGAGAAAATGAGCTTCTTTGTCAGTACCAGGATCCGGTGAGAGGATTGGGAATAGGATTTCGCTGTATAATTTGCCCGGTAGTGGTCCTACGACAATTACGTTCTCTCTGCCGGGACGGTAAGTTTGAAACGATAATTTCCCCAATTTTTCTTTCATTTCGGCTGGAATCCGATTAGAAGGAGCCAGCTTGAACCCGTCTGGCAAAATGAGGACGGCGCCAACATTCAAGCCACCCTTTTTCCCATTTGCAAGTACTTGTTTTATCTACGTATCATATGGAATCTTAACAACTGCTTCAAAGACAGTATCAGGAAGAATGGATTGCGGGGCTTCAATATCCACAGGTTTCTTGGCTAAATGGCAGTTGGCACATACAATACGTCCCGTAGCTTCTCGGGGATTTTCATAATTCTGTTGCGCAAAAATCGGATATGCATTTGATACAGATGGGTAATTTAATTCAGCGAAACCGATCGTTAGTGCAAGTGACAGAATCCAACAACTTTTCATCCAATTATTCGTAATTCTTCTTCGCATAGATTGATGATTAGTCTCAAGTCTTTTTACAACCGGGTCATACGTTGACGCCGCTTGCTAGCAAACAAAATTATCTCGTTCTAATTCTTTTCATTCTTAAAAATTAAACTAGTTTTTAGCGGAGACCATATGGGAGGGGGGGGCAATTAAACTAAATAGTGAATTAGTCTAGCCTGTTAGATACAAATCCCAATAAATATTTATCACCCACTCATTGTATGATAAGTTGCTACAATTGAGGGAGATGCACGATTCAAATGACGGAAAATCCAATATTTAGATACTGTATCTAAAACAACTGGAAAGGTTGAAACGAGGCAAGAGATTACATATTTATTTGGAACCAAGCCAAAATGTTTAGAAACGGAGCCTATGACTATTTCCCAACCATGGGGCGAGTGGAATCCTACGCATAAATCAGTTATTAGAAGAATCAAGAACGCCTTCATCGTGTCATTCAAGCTATAAGACAACTCCTGAATCCAGGAATTCAAAACCGCAAGTCTTTTTCGACCCGCCATAAACGATAAAGCTGAGATGGCAATACTAATTACATCGGTTATTAACTGTAGCAGTAGCTGAATATTAAGCTCGTTATACATTAACGCCAATTGAATTGTATCTCATACGCATTTGCATCGAAATTTTGGCGGATCTACAAAATGTTTAGTCGCATCATCTAACCAGCGTAATGCTTCCACTTCTCTGAGCTGTCTCAGAGCTTTTTCCTCTTGAAGGGGGTTGATAAAAACTTGAGTTTGATTGATGTTCCACCAACCTCTAATCCAAGACTCTAGAAACCAGAATTTGATACTTATTGGAATTGTGAGGGGTAAAAACAGAAAGAAACCAACATATTGAAGGGAAACTAATGCTTGGTTTTTAGATAAGTCGAAATCATTATGGACTAACACACTTGAGTTATCTGTCAATTCCGCCCTAAACCTGGATAAGGTGCGAGTGACCGATCGGGGCACCAGACTAATTGACTCATAGGCCGATGGAAATGCCGATCCGCGATCAAATGATTTTTCAATCAATTTTTTAGTATTTTGAGGCGGGGAGAAGTTTCCATAACGACACGCTCTCTTGATATTGAAGTGATTTACAGCCGCTTCAATCCAAGCTAATTTCCTATTTATTTCCTCTATATTCTTAAACCTATAAGAAACGCCTGCTTTTGTAAAGTCAAAGTCATTTTCCAATTTCTGTTTCTTATCTCCTGAAGAGGTAAGTTGCTTCATCCGGCTAGTGACGCTTTTGCCATCCATGTAACAATTTTGTCTAAATTTCAAATATATATCTTGAAAGGGGGAAGTTTTTGGAGAGTTAGACATATTTAAACAGTCTTTTGTCAAAAATTAGTTGCACAACAGCACCCAACTGTAATTGAAAGTAATCCAATTTGTTCCGTGGACAAATAAAAGATCTTCTTGCATTCCCAAAATAGATATGCGAAATCTGTCCTCTAATAGACTACAATATATTAGATATCTAGACTTATTAAATGCCTTGTTGGTGGGCGCCGTTGTGGCCCGCAAAAATTCCTCCGACGTTGCAGAGAATGACTTCATTTGGAGGAAAATCCAGTAGTTTTTCTTAGAGCTAAAGTTGTTTACTAGCTTCGTAAGCTTTATCCAGAGAACGATCTGGAGTACTAAAAGATTCTCGAACAACCTTATTTTTCAATAATGAAATCGCATAAATTAACTATGATTATCTATCAATCAACAGAAGGAAGTAAGCTAAATATGACATGAATCAGATGAATTCTTGTAATTAGGTTATACTTTTTGTAATCTGCCATTTAGGTGACCCTGCATTCTTCTCTAAATCATCCAGTTATAAGAAAGAGTCAGTAATATCTGAAAACCTTCAATTGATACACGCAAGAAACGGGCGGGTTCAGCAGCTTTTTCTTCCATATCTCTTAAAGTTAAACCTTCACCGATCCTAGTTAGTGGAATATTCTGTCGACCCCTAACTTTCAAGTAGAGGATTTGGCGCGGGTAAAAGCCTTCCCGACTTTCCAAACCAACAGCTTCCACATCTTTTAGTCCAAGTCGGATGTGGATACGGCGACTCTTTCCAGGGAAGCCCCACCGAAAGATAGAACAGAATCCTTCTCGCTTGTCAAACAAGTTGTAGCCACCCCCCACGTTCCAAAATGCAGTACACCACAGATACAGTCCGAGAAAGAGGCCTGCAATCCCGTAGAAACACATTACAACACCTTGTGGGATAAAAACAATATGTTCAGATGAAAGTCCAGGGATTAGATCTCTCCCTACGTAGCTTGAAAGTCCTACCAATAGAAAACCCGTTGCGCCACAGGAGAGGATACAGGCCCAACATGAATTAGCAAATGTACGGGAGCCTTTTACAAAATCCACTCGGACCCATTTGGAGCAGCAATTCATTACTATTTCCTCACAGATTACATAATCAATAGATTAACCAAATTGTCATCAACTTTGCTTTCTCCATTTTTTTCTTCCGGCCGATCGCCTCAGTTTCCTCTTGACATATTCGCGTTTAGTACTAAAGTACCAAAATCTATTTTAAGCTTGTGATATTAATGAATTACCTACACGTACCTCATTCGGGGAACAGATAATCAACCTATATATCATTTCATATAAAAATAATAATGAGATATAGGTTGATTGAAACATCTTCATTTCTTATTCATTTCTTAAAGTTGTTGGATAAAAGGATAACTACCGAGAAAGAGAGAACTCATACCAATTAAGTATTAAAGCTATTTAAGTATTAAAGCTATCCCTTGATCTTAAGTGATTAGAAAAAGTCCCCGAACGGCTTACGACGTTTCCAAAAGGAAAAAACAAAATTATAAGACCTCATCCCGTTCTATATATAGAAATGAGATAGCCATTGTAACTGCTGGAAAAACCAAACCAACTAGAGGTACAAAGATGGAGGGTAGATAAGATGCTGCCATTAGAAAATTACCTCAATTGCAATAGGGAAAATATAAAATTTATTTATACAACAATATAGCTCTGCGCCACTTTTCTTTCTACTACCTAATGATAGTCTTTTTATTCCGTAAAGAAAAGGGTTTACCGAGCTTTCATTAAGATAATATAAAATGGATTTCCCACCTTATTCATTCTCGCGGGTGGGTCGGGAACGGAGTATGCCGATCCAAAAAAGAAGAGATCCAACAAATAGTTTGTTTTTTATTCTGCAAAAATGTAAATAGCAATTGTCTTCTCATTGAGTTGTTAGAGGTAAGAGGTGACTAATTTAAAAAGATGAGACATAAGGATCGGGAACGAATTCAATCTTTTTTTTATAAGGAGCTAATGAATAAAGCTCGAATATTTCGCCCAAAACACCCTTTAATAAATTACGTGGGACGATCGAATCGAGTAGCCCATTTTCAAATAAAGACTCAGCTGCTTGAAAACCATCAGGTATCTTTTGGCGCAATGTTTATTCAATTACCCTTTTACCCGCGAATGCTGTATATGCTTTAGGCTCGGCAATAATAATATCCCCCAACATGCCAAAACTGGCAGTAACACCTCCGGTGGTTGGATAGGTAAGAATCGATATATAAAGCAATTTTCTCTGAACTTGATGAATTTGCAAAACGGAAGAAATCTTAGCCATCTGCATCAAGCTTAACGTTCCTTCCTGCATACGCGCTCCCCCGGAAGCACAAGTCAAAACCAACGGCGAAGACTTATCTGTAGCATATTCGATTAAGCGAGTAATCTTTTCACCCACAACAGAACCCATACTTCCCCCCATGAAGTGGAAGTCCATAACACCAAGCGCAATAAGTGTTCCATTTAGATAACCTAAACCTGTTTGAATGGCGTCGGTTAAACCCGTTTTATCCTGAGAACCGGCTATCCGGTTCCGGTGGGAATCCTCGTCGGAAAAATCTAAAACATCTCTTGCAATCATATCTTCATCCATGGGAATCCATGTGTTGCGATCAATCAAAAGTTCGATCCTTTCCATACTACTCGTTAAAATATGATAACCGCATTCTTCACAGACACTTTTATTCTGTTTCAAAAATTTCACATAAAGCATGTTCCCGCAGTTATCACATCGCGCCCATAATCCCTTATTTGTATTAACATTTATCCACTTTTCTCTTTCTTTTTCGGCTGAGACGGAGACTCTTGTAGCTTCTTCAAGGAAAGCTCCAATTAAGCCGCCAAATTTGCGCTTATCTTCAAACCAATTTGTTACAGACGTAAGAATCTCCTCATCTGTTGTTTCCATTATAGCTCAGTGAGAAATAAAGATTTAATGCATCTTTTTTAACATATGACGAATCTTTACTGCGCACAAACTCTGTATCATCAAATTGGTACCAAATCCAAGCTCATTGACCCAATATAGAAATGAAATCAGCAATGAACTAATTATCTATTAACCTAATAATATTGTAGGTGATGAATTTCTATTATCCGACAAAATGAAGGAAGCAATATGTTATAGGACTAACCTTAAGAAAGGTTTTTCTAACATGAGAAATGTTAGGTCTAAATTTAGCTACCCTTTTGTATTTTGTAATCCTACAATACGGGTTGGTAGGGATTCGAACCCTTGGATCACATATGTTCAATATGTGCTACCCAGCATTCACCGTTGATGAACCAACTTTACTGTATATTGTATAGTAGGAGTATGGGGAAATATTGAATTCGCCCCATACTCCTGGTCATCCTTGTTGCAGAACAGGCGCTAATAAAGAATAGTTACGTTACGAAAAGTCAAATCGTGTCAACTGCCTCAAACTCAAATTTAATAGCTTTCCATATCTCGCATGCAGCAGCCAATTCTGGACTCCACTTACTAGCTTCACGGATAATGTCATTACCTTCACGAGCGAGATCGCGACCTTCATTACGTGCCTGTACGCAAGCTTCTAATGCGACTCGGTTGGCTACCGCACCGGGTGCATTTCCCCAGGGATGCCCTAAGGTTCCTCCACCGAACTGTAAGACAGCATCGTCCCCAAAGATTTCGGTTAGAGCTGGCATGTGCCATACGTGGATACCCCCCGAAGCTACTGGGATTACACCCGGCATAGATACCCAATCTTGAGTGAAATAAATGCCGCGCGCACGATCTTTCTCAATATAATCGTCGCGGAGTAAATCGACAAAACCCAAAGTGATATCCCTTTCTCCTTCTAGTTTACCTACTACAGTTCCAGCGTGTATGTGATCTCCGCCGGACATGCGCAATCCCTTGGCCAATACACGAAAATGCATACCGTGATTTTTTTGTCTATCAATTACAGCATGCATCGCGCGATGAATATGAAGAAGCAGCCCATTATCTCTGCAATAGTGGGCTAAACTGGTATTTGCAGTAAACCCTCCGGTCAGGTAGTCATGCATGACAATTGGTGCGCCCAATTCTCTTGCAAAAACAGCTCTTTTCATCATTTCTTCACATGTACCTGCAGTAGCGTTTAAGTAATGCCCCTTAATTTCGCCTGTTTCAGACTGGGATTTGAAAAGAGCTTCTGCAACAAATAAGAAGCGATCTCTCCAGCGCATGAACGGTTGGGAATTTACGTTTTCATCATCTTTTGTAAAATCAAGTCCACCACGAAGGCATTCATAAACGGCTCTACCGTAATTTTTGGCAGATAGGCCTAATTTTGGCTTGATTGTACATCCCAATAAGGGGCGTCCGTATTTGTTCAACTTATCCCTTTCAACCTGAATACCATGTGGCGGCCCGTTGAAAGTTTTAGAGTAAGCGGGGGGGATTCGAAGGTCTTCCAAGCGTAGGGCACGTAGAGCTTTAAATCCAAAAACGTTACCTACAATTGAAGTGAACATGTTGGTGACGGAACCTTCTTCAAAAAGGTCCAAGGGATAAGCCACATACGCGATATACTGATTTTCCTCTCCAGCAACGGGCTCGATATCGTAGCATCGACCCTTGTAACGGTCAAGACTGGTCAACCCGTCTGTCCACACAGTGGTCCACGTACCTGTAGAAGACTCCGCAGCTACTGCAGCTCCGGCTTCTTCAGCTGGTACTCCGGGTTGTGGGGTCATCCGGAAAGCTGCCAAGATATCGGTATCTTTGGTCTTGTATTCGGGAGTGTAATAAGTCAGTCGATAATCTTTTACACCAGCTTTAAATCCAACACCCGCTTTAGTCTCCGTTTGTGGCGACATGGGTTTATTCCTCCCTATGACTAAATTAGTAAATCTTGCAAAGATGAGGTCTGCTCGGCATAGGTAGAGTATTTCGATGTGAAACGCATCGTGGATATAGGTCAACCCGGACATGATACTTAATACCTATCAAAACTCCATTTCAATGCATGGGACGTTATTATTTTATACCGTGTCTCACACAGGTTGCAACTAATCAATTTGTTTTATTGTAAAAACTGCCTAAAAAGTAGCATTCTGCCTTATCCTAATTGACTTGGTAATCTCTTCGCGGTTAGACTGGTCGATAGACTGCGAACCGAAAAACCCCTAATCCCTTGTATGTAATAGTCAATCTTATTTGTCAAAGAATAGGACGCACGCTCGATCTAATAGATGGGGCGCAGATCTAACTAGTCTATAAATCGGATACAAGATGAAGGATAAGTCTGCTTACTCTATGTCTTCTCTCTACTAACCTCCACCTTACTTTTCTATAGTTACATCTCTAAAACGATTTCCAATAAAAGCAAATGGCTGGAAAGGGAAGGGGATGATTGACTCTTTCTTTCCCACCAACCACTAGACGATGAAATACCACATATTTTTATCGATTCAATAATCAAATAAAGATAATACACCAAAATAGTATAGTTATGAAAACCATCTCTCTATCTTTCGAAATTTCTGAATTGGTGGTAAAAAACGTGGGCTACATCACTCAGATCATTGGACCAGTGTTGGATGTGGCTTTCTCGCAGGGGGAGATGCCCAACATCTATAATTCACTAATAATTAAGGGACGAAATCCAGCAGGTCAAGAAATTAATGTTACTTGCGAAGTCCAACAGTTATTGGGTAACAATGAAGTCAGAGCAGTAGCTATGAGTGCTACAGATGGTTTGACGAGAGGTATGGGTGCTGTTGATACGGGAGGCCCCCTTAGTGTTCCCGTTGGTGAAACTACTCTTGGGCGAATATTCAACGTACTCGGCGAACCTGTAGATAATTTGGGTCCTGTACAGAGTAGTACGACTTTTCCAATTCACAGGCCCGCCCCAGCATTTACCCAGTTGGATACTAAATTATCGATCTTTGAAACGGGTATAAAGGTTGTGGATCTCTTGGCTCCGTATCGTAGAGGCGGGAAAATTGGGTTATTTGGTGGGGCTGGAGTTGGAAAGACGGCTCTTATTATGGAATCAATCAATAATATTGCGAAAGCTCATGGAGGTGTATCTGTCTCTGGTGGGGTAGGGGAACGCACACGTGAAGGTAATGACCTTTACATGGAAATGAAAGAATCAAAAGTTATTAATGAACAAAATATTTCGGAGTCAAAGGTGGCCCTGGTTTATGGTCAGATGAATGAACCACCAGGAGCTCGTATGAGAGTTGGCTTAACCGCTCTAACAATGGCGGAATACTTTCGAGATGTTAACAAGCAAGATGTACTCCTATTTATTGACAATATTTTTCGCTTTGTCCAAGCGGGATCAGAGGTCTCAGCATTACTGGGTAGGATGCCTTCTGCCGTGGGTTACCAACCAACCCTCGGTACAGAAATGGGATCGTTGCAGGAAAGAATTACTTCTACTAAAGAGGGCTCAATAACTTCCATTCAAGCTGTTTACGTACCCGCAGATGATTTGACCGACCCGGCTCCCGCCACGACATCTGCACACTTGGATGCCACTACCGTACTTTCGAGGGGATTAGCAGCAAAAGGTATTTATCCAGCTGTAGACCCGCTGGATTCTACCTCGACTATGTTACAGCCGTGGATTGTAGGAGAAGAGCATTATGACACAGCACAGGGAGTTAAACAAACTCTGCAACGTTATAAAGAACTTCAAGATATTATAGCTATTCTCGGACTAGACGAATTATCCGAAGAAGATCGCCTGACGGTAGCTAGGGCTAGAAAAATAGAACGCTTCTTATCGCAACCTTTTTTCGTAGCAGAAGTTTTCACCGGTTCTCCGGGTAAATATGTACGTTTATCAGAAACCATTAAGGGATTTCAAATGATTCTTTCTGGGGAGTTGGATAATCTACCTGAACAAGCTTTTTATTTAGTTGGAAATATCGATGAAGCCACTGCAAAAGCTACAGCTTTACAAGCGGAGGGCCAATAATAGATATGGTACTTAATCTTCGCGTAATGGCCCCTAATCGAATGGTTTGGAATTCAGAGGCTTGGGAAATCGTTTCATCCACCAATAGTGGTCAGATTGGTATACTATCCAACCACGCGCCACTACTTACAGCTTTGGATATGGGAGTTTTAAAGATACGCCATGACGGGCAGTGGTCTGCAATGGCCCCGATGGGAGGTTTTGCCATGATAGAAAACAATCAGGTAACCATATTAGTTAACGAAGCGGAAAGAGCTACCGAGATTGATCCCGACGAAGCTCTCCGGGCTTTCCAGATGGCCCAGGCTGACTCAGCTAAAGCGAAAGGGAAGAAGAGAGTAATAGAAGCGAACTTGACATTTAAAAGAGCGAAGGCCAGACTAGAAGCTTCAAATGCTACTTAAGGGGCTTTTTATGAGTCCGAAAAGTAAGCAGGATTTGAGAGTCTTATGATTATACTACCGCGCTATCCGAAAAAAACATGCCACGCTTAAAAACCCTCGATTCATTTCATATATAATAACACTTATTAGATACCAACTTCTTCATCACGGTATCTAGTAAGTGTTATCTATTAGTATCTAGTAACTTGTACCTACTATTGGATTCGAACCAATGACTCTCGCCGTATGAAAGCGATACTCTAACCACTGAGTCAAGTAGGCCGCTATTAATCTTTGTTCTCTACTATTCCTTTAGTACCTTTACTTATCAAAAGAGGTGTAATCAATATCTAGATATCAGTATTATAACCAAAAGAGTAACTAGATACAACTGCATGTTTGATCATTTCATAGATATTCGATCTTTTCTGTGCGCTGCACATACACTCTTTGTTAAAATGAATTTGATGGTTTGACATAAGTGAATTGATACCAACGATGCTTTATATATATGATCAAACAATTTGGAGGCTATGCCTAAGCGGTAGAGCATCCCGTTTACAAATCCACTGATATTCCTTCTCCAGGGAGTTTGGCAACAACCAACAACTTTCTCAAAACTCTGCGCGATAATTTATCACCTCACCCATGATTTTAGAACGCAAAATACCACTAAGGTGACGATAGACAGGGTAATCAAAAGAAAGAAATTAATGGTTTAATAATCCAAAGCTACAAGAAGTGAAGTGGTAGGGACGACACGGGCACCCCAGGTTACATCTGTTCTTCATATCATGAACTCTGGGGTGTAGAAGATATCGTTTCCTTATTTCAAGGATTTTCTTTTTCATTTTGTGGTTTTTAAAAGTAAAGAGAAATTTGTTCTTTGAAATAAAAAAAAAATAGGTTGGGCAATATTCTATTGCTTACTTCTACCAATTAGATGGGGGTAACCGATAAGAGTAGAACCCGACGCCGTAAAAGCGGCATGTTGGATTCACCAAAAAGTTAGAGGATATTTACTTTTTAATACCCCGATCCACATGACCGCGGGTATCTACGATTAGAATCTATATAGTTCTAACTCAGGAGAAGAAAAGAGATAGGAGGCTCATAGAAATGGTTGTTGACCTACGGCATGCTTATCAAGCTTAAGCCGTTTAGTTAAGTTAAGTGTCTAGACTCTCAAACCCAAATCATTCAAATCTTATCTTTGAAATAGAAATAATATAGTTATATTTCTTTCTATTTCTATGTTAGTTTTCTGATGCAATTAATAATTAGCTGGATCTTGGAAATGTATAGCTAATCTGTTCAGATTTATGAGTCACTCAATTTTTTTTGTCAGAAAATCTACAATGTTATTGTAAAGGATTAAAAAAAAACGAGATTGAAAGAATTAAGGTAAAAGGAGTAGGCTAATGTTTCTGCTACACCAATATGATCCCTTTTGGGTTTTTTTACTAGTATCTATATCTATTCCCTATTTAGCTTTTTTGATTCCCGGATTTATTGCTCCCGCTCGAAAAGGACCAGAGAGGTTAACGAGTTACGAGTCGGGGATTGAGCCGAAGGGAGATGCTTGGATTCAATTTCAGATACGTTATTACATGTTTGCTTTGGTTTTCGTGGTTTTCGACGTCGAAACCATATTTTTATATCCCTGGGCTGTATCTTTTACAGAGTTGGGACTACTTGCTTTCATTGAAGTGATCATATTCATTTCTATATTAGTTGTTGGTTTGGTTCACGCATGGCGAAAAGGAGCATTGGAATGGTGTCAACTTTGAAACATTCGGATAAAAGTGGCGGAGAGGGAGTTGAACTCTGCGATGTAGATATCCCCCTCAACTCGGTGGAGCCCAACCTTTCAGACTGGGGCGTGTCAAATTCAATTTTTTTAGCTAATATCAGCGATTTCTCTAATTGGTCCAGACTTTCCAGTTTGTGGCCACTCTTATACGGAACCAGCTGCTGTTTCATTGAATTTGCCTCGCTAATTGGTTCACGGTTTGATTTCGACCGGTACGGTCTAGTACCCAGATCCAGTCCTAGGCAAGCGGATCTAATTGTTACCGCTGGCACCGTAACTATGAAGATGGCCCCGTCCCTTGTAAGACTTTACGAACAAATGCCTGATCCAAAATATGTAATCGCTATGGGAGCTTGTACTATTACAGGGGGCATGTTTAGCACGGATTCTTATAGCACCGTTCGCGGGGTAGACAAATTAATTCCCGTTGATATCTATTTGCCGGGTTGCCCCCCTAAGCCTGAAGCTATTATTGACGCGGTAACAAAACTCCGCAAGAAAATTGCTAGAGGAAGTTTCATAGATAAGGTCTCCCGTCCCACCCGAACGAAATACCCAACAATAAGTCATCGATTTCGCCTTGTACCTAGCATACATATAGGGAAATATAATCAAGAATTAATTAATTGTGACACGAAGCTCTTATCAAATACTTTCTCGAAAAAGTCTCGAAAGCTTAAGTCTGACAAATAAATATTAGAAGGAAACAATTAACTAGGGCTTATTTGGTACATTGATAGGAGGCAAAAGGGTGTCGATCAATATGGATGCTACTAATATAGATAAGTTCAATATCGAGAAGCGGGGTCGGTTATCCGCTTGGTCAACTAAATATAGGTTTTTCCATCGACCTTTAGGTTTTGATTACAGAGGTGTAGAGACTTTGCAGATCAAGGCGGAAGATTGGTTGTCTGTAGCTGTTGCCCCATATGCTTACGGTTTCAATTACCTGCGATCTCAATGCGCTTACGACTCATCGCCAGGAGGATCCCTAGTCAGTGTATATTACCTGACACAGGTGCGAGATCAGCCAGATCAATCGGAGGAAGTATGTACAAAAATCTTTGTTCCAAGGAAAGACCCTAAAATACCTTCGGTTTACTGGGTTTGGAAAAGCTCTGATCTTCAAGAACGTGAATCCTACGATATGTTGGGAATAATCTACGAGGGTCATCCGCATCTTAGGCGTATACTAATGCCTGAAAGTTGGGTGGGATGGCCTCTACGTAAAGATTACGTCGTACCCAACTTTTACGAATTACAGGATGCCTTTTAATTCATATGACTTTTTTTATATGAAGTATAGAAAAAGAAGCATTGGTCTCATCTGAAAACTTATCGGCGTATCTTTGCTTTTCAGTTTTTTTTTACTGAAGCTGCTTGCGGTTACCAAACAATTACCGTAGTTCTCAAGTAACCTACCCAATATTCGAGTATATTTCTTGCTTCTTGATTAGCTTCTTCATGAAATGAGAAGATCTTGCATAATATCGTAACTAGGTTTGGCTTACCTACTATATCTATTAAGTGCCAAGAACCAGATTTGAACTGGTGACACGAGGATTTTCAGTCCTCTGCTCTACCGGCTGAGCTATCTCGGCCAACTCATTTACGGGTAAGACTCACCTAAAAATCAGTAAAATCAGTTAGATTCATTTTTAACCTTCAGGTTTTTTTTTTTTTTGAACTAGTCAAGCCGTGGATATCGATTTCATTGACTTGTTTAATTTCTCAAACAAATAAAGCCTAATAAAGGAGGGAGTTCAATTGGATGAGCCAGTCAAGCGTATTAAAAGCCTGAATGGCTCACTCAATTGTAAATTGTTTAAGAAAAGCCAAACATATAATAAATTGAAGTGGTTCCCAGATTGTGTATCCAAACAAATTGTTTGGATACAAACAACCTGAAATGGGTTAGCTAGTTAGCTAGAGCTTCTTGTTGGGGATAGAGGGAGTCGAACCCTCACGGTCTTGTGAAACCAACGGATTTTCGTTCTACCGCAACTTTCGCCGCTGCTTTTTGCCCTTATCGAGGGCGTAGAGAGGGGCTCTACCTCCATTCACGAAGTTATCAGTCTTTTATACTGACTTGTCTGTTAAACAATTCTCATTAGAATAAAGTGGGATGCTGCAGCAGGTAATATAATATTATGTCCTATATACATAGTAATAGATAATAGGAAAAGTCTTGTTAGTGTTCTATTAATTAGAGAGTACAAGCATAAATTATCATAATTCTGTGGTTTAATGCTGGCCCTAAGTCTAAGCTAAGCGGGGGTCCGCGTCCAGGTCAAACAAAAAAAATTAGAAATTCAATTACTAGGTACTGGGTCTCATTGTTATACTTAACATCTTATCCGGTGCAGTTAAAAAGAAACACACTTAGATATATTCAGCTATTTTGAGAACTAGTCATTAACAAAATTCTCGTTGGAATGGCCCCCGTCGAGTCTCTGTACCTATCCTGTCTCATCGCCTTAAATTCATTTAAATTTATTCAAGTAATACTGGATTTGGCTCAGGATTGCCTGATAAATAATCCCAGGTTCCCCTGAATCTGAGGGCTGTCACTTGATACGTCTCCATACCCAGGCTCAATCTGGTTGAGTCCGCTGCGTCTACCATTCCGCCATATCCCCACCCTGTAGGCCCCAATAAAGAAATAGGTATATAACTATATCTTATATAGTAAGATTTAAAGCTATAGCTGAAAAGATGTGTATGAGAACTTATGGCGTGTATATCCCTGCCTATGATGAGTTTAGGCGGACGCCCTTTTGCTAATTGTAAATCAAAGTCATTTAGAATTGTGACCTAATGTGTAGGTGTCTACACATCTTTCTTTTTTCTTATCGGGATATTATCTAACAGAAAACATGTCATTCAACCTCTCACTTGGTGAATGGAGAATCATTTCTCTTTTTCAAAAAGAGAGTTTCTACTATAAGAGTATATACGAATAGACTATTTGAAGCAATATCTTTATCAATCAATTTGATTTTTTTTTTACCAAAACTTTTATATAAATGGATATGCTAGAACGCTGACAGCGGGAATCGCCGGTAGTCCGTAGTTCCTTGTATACTCCCTATCAAAGAAAAAGTTTTCCACCCTCTCCCTACTCTCCCGATTTGTACTCTAATGGTTAACACAAGTTGAATATTTCTTTATTAGCCCCTAATCGCATGTTATGATTGTCACAGCTATCAACTCTGACTGGCCTGGTTTTCTCGCCAACAATAATAAAATAAAAGCTACTCCCCTACTCAAGTATTTATTTCAACTTGATTATAAAATTTTTACAGAAAAGGAGTTTTTACGTCTCGCTATCGAGGGCCCCGTTTGAAAATGATACGTCGTTTAAAGAATTTACCCGGGTTTATGGCCGGGGGTGAAACAACTAACCTGAAGGAAGTTCGAGTTACTACTGATCAATCAACTTCAAGAAAAATATCTCAATTCTGTGTGCGTTTGGAGGCCAAACAAAGATTACGTTTTAATTATGGATTAACAGAACGCCAACTATTGAGATACGTACGTATTGCTAGAAGAACTAGGGGTTCAACGGGTCAAGTACTATTGCAACTACTTGAGATGCGTTTAGACAATGTTCTCTTTCACTTAGGTATGGCTTCAACTATTCCCGCCGCTAGGCAGTTAGTTAATCACAGACATATCTTAGTAAATAATTGTATTGTAGATATACCGAGCTATCGCTGTAAGCCGAAAGATCTTATTACTGTTCGAAATCGACCAACTTCTTTTAATGCCCTGAGAAACAAATCCCTTGTAGGGGACAAAACACCGGATCACTTGACCTTCGCCCTATCGGAAGGCGACAGGCCAACAGGATTAGTTAATTGTATTGCTAATCGAGAATCCATCAATTTGAATATAAATGAATTATTAGTTGTTGAGTATTACTCTCGCAAAGCTTAATGATTATTTATTTAATTCTTTTACTTTAGTTGAATAATTTGCAGATATCTGTAAAAAGAACCATAAAGAAATTAGCTAAGGTTGAGTAAGCAGATTATTCTGGAAATAAGAAAAATCTCTCGGTTTAGCTTGGTACTTTCTCGAGCATAATATAAAGTCTAACCCTTTTCCCTACTTCAGGGGTAAATAGTAAGTATCTTGTTGGACAATTTGATTTGGTACGCAATGAGTTCTCTAAATTACATCTTCACGCCACTTCAGATAAATATCTTATAAACCAGGGTCTTATCAATTTTACTGAGATGGTCCTTTGTATTTACCTCTCCAAAGGATTGATTTAAAAGCTCAATCTTATCCCGTATTTTTCGAATTCGCAAATTAACTAAATTTTGATAGTAGAAAAAAAAAAGTAAGACAACCTTGAGGGAGGAGGTAGTTTGGTAAAGGAAAGGGAGGGATTCGAACCCTCGGTAGCTATAAATCTACTTAGCATTTCCGGTGCTACGCCTTAAACCACTCGGCCACCCTTCCTGAGGGTCATTAATCAACTTACCCAACATATTTTAGAGATTTGAATAATGAGATGACAAGTTCCTTTCCCAACTAGTAATTGATAAAAATCTCGTCTTTGAAATGTAAATTGATAAGATAAAATAAATTGAACGCGATTTGTCACTTTACAAACTTCTTTTTCTACATCAGATATTTATCACCCAAACATAGTTTTTTTTTTTGTAACTTCAATTAATTTACCACTAGTAGGTAAAGTGCAGAAAAAGAGCAAGGAGTCAAAATCGATTACGCCTAGATCTCAAAAAAATGACAACTTTATTGACAAAACTTTCACAATTCTAGCAGATATTTTGTTGCAAACCCTACCTACCACTAAGAGAGAGAGGGAAGCTTCTACATACTACAGGGATGGTGCGATTCGATAAAGTAAACAATTTACCATTCTTCCATAGAAGTTGGATAAATTGAAGTTTTAATAAACCCACATTTCTTTGAGGTGTCTTTCGGTTACCAAAAAAAAAAAACCTTTGGTCGCGTATCCACGATTCATGCAACCTTTGAAATTACGATTCCTATATCCTACGGATTTTCATATCGAGAAAGCGAGAGGTTAAATCCATAATTTGATGTGTAATACATAGCAATTTCATGAGTAAGCATGGAGAGGGGACGGACACCACATGGAGGAATTGGCAATACAAAATCTCCGTCAATTTCTGATTTCGACAGATATTGCCTGTTTAGAATAACTTTGAATTCGCGGTAACGACCATAAGTGATTGGGGCAACAAGATTCCATCCCGTTTGCAACTTGGATACCCCTAAAATCATCGGAGATTGCTAAAGTGAGTAGCCCCTCAAAAGAATGAAATGTTGGGAACGAATAAATTGACAAAGGACTTGTTGCTAATCTCGTCGCCGTGAGGGGCTGACACAGCTGTCTCAAAAAATTCTTTGTGAGAAGGATGGTTAGATACCAGTTTCCTGAAACACTAACCCCCGCTTAATTCTGGTTTGGGAGTAGAAATACCTAGATCATCCCGGATGTTACCCCCCTTTTCTGAATCCAGCGGGAGTAGCCGTATGAGCTGGGAATCTCATGTGCGGTTTCGAAACGGGTCTTGTTTTCACAAGAAACCGTAACGCATGTCAGCCCAATCTGAAGGGGAATATGCAGAAGCTTTATGAAGCTACTACAAAGCCATGCGTTTAGAGATTGATCCCTATGATCGAAGTTACATACTTCATAATATAGGTCTTATTCATACAAGTAATGGAAAACACGCGAGAGCTTTGGAATACTACTTCCAAGCACTAGAACGGAATTCTTCTCTACCACAAGCTTTTAATAATATGGCTGTGATCTGTCACCACGTGCGACTACCTGCGCTTTCGGATTTTCCGGTTCATCAAACATCAACCTATGAAGAAGGCTTCCCTCAAGTATACTATCAAACCTGAGTTTTCTTGAGCTGCGGGATTCGTCCTCTTTCAAATAAATCCGGGTTTTAAGGAGAACGATAGCCTAATCGTCTCATGGATAACTCACTGAATTGAGTATTAAAGCACTGTAAAGATTCGTCATTGAAAATCCGGGTCGATACAATGAAATTGGTCTACCAGAAAATCTCACAACGGGTCTCTGTGGTAGAGGCGGTCGAAAGAAGAATAAATCACGGACCACAGTGTAGTATCAAATCCTAAAAGTTCAAAAAAAAAAAATCCAAGAAATCCACATTGAAATGGGGTAGTTAGTATCGAAAGAGGTTCTTCCTTCATCCCTCTTGTTTTTCGAGAGTACGGAAAAGGTCTTATTAGAAATAGGTAAGATCATAAACCTGACTATTCTTAGTTCCTTCGAAGTTTGAAAATGATACCTATTTAGTTTTTAAAGGACGAAGATTTAGTAACAGAGTTGTGTGAGCCGTGTGAGGCGGGAAACCCCCAAGTTCGGTTCTAAAGGGGGGGGTTAATAATAATCACCCATTCTGATCGAGGAGAAGAGGCCATCTACCAGGGGAATTTGGAAATTTCGGAGGCTTGGTTTGATCAAGCTGCTGAGTATTGGAAACAGGCGATAGCACCTTCCCCCGGTAATTACATTGAAGCACAGAATCGGTTAAAAATTACGGGACGTTTTTCTTTGTTCAATTAGTCAGCGGGAAAGGCAGAACAGCATCAAATACAAAGGTTAGAAGACACAATCAATAAATGGAGGTTTCTGCTTGCTAGACATCGATTAGCCACCCACCCCTTTATTGAACAGGCGATCAACCCTGTAAAGTCCGTTAGGCTCTGCTGGGTCATGTAATAATACCATTAAAAGCCTACCCTGCATAACTTCTTCACAGTTGCTGCTCAAGTTTCAAACTCAAGAGGTAAAGAAAATAGATTACTACATGCTGGTAAAAACTATAATCCTTAGAAGTGTTATATCTTCCGTTGGTAGGTCGTTGTTATTTCCTGCCCGAATAGAGGAGAGTCCCGATGACTATTCGTTCGCCAGAACCAGAAGTCAAGATTATGGTGGAGAAGGATCCTGTAAAGACCTCGTTTGAGAGATGGGCTCAACCCGGACATTTCTCGAAAAATTTGGCTAAGGGTCCAAGTACCACCACATGGATTTGGAACCTACACGCTGATGCTCACGATTTTGATAGCCATACCAATGATTTAGAGGATATATCCCGAAAAATATTTGGTGCTCATTTTGGTCAACTAGCCATTATTTTCATTTGGTTGAGCGGTATGTACTTTCACGGGGCTCGTTTTTCTAATTATGAAGCGTGGCTTAATGATCCTACTCACGTGAAACCTAGTGCGCAAGTTGTTTGGCCAATAGTGGGTCAAGAAATACTTAATGGGGATGTAGGTGGAGGGTTCCAGGGTATCCAGATAACATCTGGATTTTTCCAACTTTGGCGAGCTTCCGGAATAACTAATGAATTACAGCTCTATTGCACAGCTGTGGGTGCCTTAATCTTTGCCGGACTAATGCTTTTTGCCGGTTGGTTTCATTACCACAAAGCTGCCCCGAAATTAGCTTGGTTCCAAAATGTTGAATCAATGCTAAATCATCATTTGGCAGGTCTATTGGGATTAGGATCTTTAGGGTGGGCAGGGCATCAGATACATGTCTCATTGCCGATTAACCAATTATTAGATGCAGGGGTTGACTCTAAGGAAGTACCCCTTCCTCACGAATTTATACTTAATCGTGATATCCTAACTCAAGCGTATCCAAGTTTTGCAAAAGGGCTGATCCCTTTTTTTACTCTTGACTGGTCAGAATACTCAGATTTTTTGACTTTTCGCGGAGGATTAAATCCAGTGACGGGAGGTTTGTGGCTAACTGATACCGCGCATCACCATTTAGCTATCGCCGTTCTTTTCTTGGTAGCTGGTCACATGTACAGAACCAATTGGGGTATTGGCCATAGCACAAGGGAAATCCTGGAAGCTCATAAAGGCCCCTTTACTGGTGAAGGTCACAAAGGTCTCTACGAAATTCTAACGAGCTCGTGGCATGCTCAATTAGCAATTAATCTTGCTATGCTAGGTTCTTTAACAATTATTGTGTCCCACCACATGTATGCAATGCCCCCATATCCTTATTTGGCCACTGATTATGCCACACAACTTTCCTTGTTCACACATCATATGTGGATAGGGGGTTTCTTAGTGGTTGGCGCAGCTGCACATGCAGCTATCTTTATGGTAAGGGATTATGATCCAACTACTCAATACAACAATCTTTTAGACCGTGTTATTCGGCATCGCGATGCAATAATTTCACACCTCAACTGGGTTTGCATTTTTCTAGGCTTCCATAGCTTCGGACTATATATTCATAATGATACTATGAGTGCCTTGGGGCGTCCCCAAGATATGTTTTCGGATACCGCCATTCAGTTACAACCGATATTTGCTCAATGGGTGCAGAATACTCATGCTTTAGCTCCCGGATCAACCGCGCCTAATGCGGCAGCGGCTACTAGCTTAACCTGGGGTGGCAGTAACTTAGTCGCTGTAGGCGGCAAAATTGCCATATCTCCAATTACGTTAGGGACTGCAGATTTTTTGATACACCACATCCATGCATTTACGATTCATGTTACTGTATTAATATTATTAAAGGGTGTTTTATTTGCGCGCAGCTCCCGACTAATACCCGACAAGGCTAACCTTGGTTTTCGTTTTCCCTGCGACGGCCCCGGCAGAGGGGGCACCTGCCAAGTATCTGCTTGGGATCACGTTTTCCTAGGGTTATTCTGGATGTATAATTCAATTTCAGTGGTTATATTTCATTTCAGTTGGAAGATGCAATCCGATGTATGGGGCAGTATAAGTGAACAGGGGGTTATAAACCACATCACTGGGGGAAATTTTGCACAAAGTTCAACAACTATTAATGGATGGTTACGTGATTTTTTGTGGGCGCAGGCCTCCCAAGTTATCCAATCATATGGTTCTTCGTTATCCGCGTATGGTCTCCTATTTTTGGGAGCTCACTTCGTTTGGGCTTTCAGCCTAATGTTTTTATTTAGTGGTCGCGGATACTGGCAAGAACTCATTGAATCAATTGTTTGGGCTCATAACAAACTGAAAGTTGCTCCCGTTACCCAACCTAGGGCTCTGAGTATTATACAGGGACGTGCCGTGGGAGTAACTCACTACCTTCTGGGTGGAATCGCCACAACGTGGGCGTTCTTCCTGGCGAGAATCATTGCAGTGGGATAATGGCTAGGAGGATTTGAGAAACATTACGGCATCAAGATTTCCACAGTTCAGCCAGGGTCTATCCCAAGACCCAACTACTCGTCGGATCTGGTTTGGTATAGCTACTGCCCACGACTTCGAGAGTCATGACGATACGACCGAGGAACGTCTCTACCAAAAAATATTTGCATCTCATTCTGGTCAATTAGCTATCATTTTTATCTGGACCTCCGGGAATTTGTTCCATGTAGCTTGGCAGGGTAATTTCGAGGCATGGGTGCAAGATCCTTTACATGTGAGACCAATCGCTCATGCTATTTGGGATCCTCACTTTGGCCAACCGGCTGTTGAAGCTTACACCCGAGGGGGAGCCGCAAGTCCGGTGAATATTGCCTATTCCGGCGTGTACCAATGGTGGTACACTATTGGTCTACGCAATAACCAAGATCTATATACTGGAGCCATTTTTTTACTAGCTATCTCTGCTTCGTTATTATTAGCTAGCTGGTTACATCTGCAACCTAAATGGAAACCAAGCATTTCTTGGTTCAAGAATGCTGAATCTAGACTCAATCATCATCTTTCAGGACTCTTTGGGGTAAGTTCTTTGGCCTGGGCTGGACATTTAGTACATGTAGCTATCCCCGAAGCTAGGGGCGGGCATGTTAGGTGGAATAATTTGTTGACTGCTATCCCGCATCCTCAAGGATTAGGCCCCTTTTTTTCGGGTCAGTGGAGTGTTTATGCGCAAAATCCAGATTCTAGTAACCATTTGTTTAGTAGTACTCAAGGAGCAGGGACAGCTATTCTAACTTTCTTGGGCGGATTTCACCCGCAGACTCAAAGTTTGTGGCTAACTGATATTGCTCATCACCACTTAGCCATTGCGGTTGTGTTCATAATTGCTGGCCACACGTACAGAACCAATTTTGGTATTGGGCACAGTATGAGGGAGATTCTGGAAGCGCATACCCCCCCGGGAGGTAGGTTGGGTCGTGGACACAAAGGACTTTATGATACGGTGAATAATTCACTCCACTTTCAATTGGGACTCGCTTTAGCTGCTTTAGGAGTTATCACTTCCTTGGTTGCGCAACACATGTATTCCTTACCCGCGTATGCCTTTATAGCGCAGGATTATACGACTCAAGCTGCGCTGTATACCCATCACCAATACATTGCCGGGTTTATAATGACAGGAGCCTTCGCGCATGGAGCTATATTCTTTATAAGAGATTATGATCCGGAACAAAATAAGGATAATGTCTTAGCAAGAATGTTAGAACACAAAGAAGCTATAATAGCTCATTTAAGTTGGGCTAGCTTATTCTTGGGGTTCCACACATTAGGGCTTTATGTACACAACGACGTAATGCTAGCCTTCGGGACTCCGGAAAAACAGATTCTCATTGAACCCGTATTTGCTCAATGGATTCAATCTGCTCATGGGAAAACTTTGTATGGTTTTGATGTGCTTCTATCTTCGACCGGTAGTCCGGCAATTAATGCCGGGCGAGGCTTGTGGCTACCCGGTTGGCTGGACGCTGTCAACAACAGTAGCAACTCACTCTTCCTAACAATCGGTCCCGGGGATTTCCTGGTTCACCATGCTATTGCTTTGGGTCTACATACAACTACACTGATTCTAGTGAAAGGCGCATTAGATGCGCGCGGCTCCAAGTTAATGCCAGATAAGAAAGAATTTGGTTACAGTTTTCCTTGTGATGGTCCCGGCCGAGGCGGTACCTGCGACATCTCTGCTTGGGACGCCTTCTATTTAGCCGTCTTCTGGATGCTGAACACCATTGGATGGGTCACTTTTTACTGGCATTGGAAACACATCACCTTGTGGCAAGGTAATGCTGCTCAATTCAGTGAATCTTCTACATATCTAATGGGGTGGTTGAGGGATTATCTGTGGCTGAATTCCTCACAACTTATTAATGGCTATAACCCCTTTGGTATGAACAGTTTATCTGTGTGGGCATGGATGTTCTTGTTTGGACATCTTGTGTGGGCTACTGGATTTATGTTTTCAATTTCTTGGCGTGGTTACTGGCAAGAACTTATTGAAACGCTAGCCTGGGCCCATGAACGTACGCCTTTAGCAAACGTGATACGTTGGAAAGATAAGCCAGTCGCCCTCTCTATTGTTCAAGCAAGGTTGGTGGGACTAGCCCACTTCTCCGTGGGTTACATATTTACCTACGCAGCTTTTCTAATAGCGTCGACATCAGGTAAATTTGGCTAATTTGTTTTTCTACCAACTACTAATTTGTTTAATTCCGCGCTAAACTTACCCTTTCCACTAGCTCTTTCAAACTCGTTTTTCTATCAAACTATACGTTTACCAATAACTAGAAGGGATATTTTCTTTTATTTTTTTTTCCTTCTCTAATTATTAGTAAATAACTTTTTTGTTGTAAGTTCATTTGATTTTAAAGTAGTAATTCAACTCCGCTTATTGATTCATCTATTATGGCAAAGAAAAGTCTTATTGAAAAAGAAAAAAAAAAGAGAGAATTGGTAGAGAGATATAGAATTAGCCGTCAATCTTTGAAAAAACGGATTAATAGTAGTTTGACAATTCAAGATAAACTAACTATTTCTATAAAATTGCAATCTTTACCGCGTAGTAGTGCGCCTGTTCGTCTCCGTAATCGATGTTCCCTAACCGGACGACCCAGATCAAACTATCGTGATTTCGGATTATCCAGACATGTACTTCGGGAAATGGCACACACTTGTTTACTCCCCGGGCTATCAAAATCGAGTTGGTAGGAGAAGGAGAAGTTTTTTTCTACTTCTATCACAAGTGATATCTAATTTTATGGATTAGATAGCTCTTTATGCTTACATTCAATGTAATTATTCAGAAGATGTATAATAATTACGTTGAAGGCATTAACTAAGCGGGGTAGAGCAGCTTGGTAGCTCGCAAGGCTCATAACCTTGAGGTCACAGGTTCAAATCCTGTCTCCGCAACGTGAACCATCATTTGTTTACCACACGTTATTAGTTTGGTGCTGGTCTTCATCATGAATTCAGACTAATTCATCAAATTCCATTTATCATTAACAAATCAGATACAAATATGTGCCTCCATCAGCCCGGAGATCAAGGAAGCCCAAGTAAATCCACCTTTTATTAGAGTTCGATTCTTTGACGTTACGAGACAAATTAAAAATTATCTAATTATTACTTTGTTTTCTTTTTTATTGCCCCTATTTTTTTTTGTTCACTAAAACGTAAGCCTCTTTATCTAAAGAGAGTTATCTAGAAAGAGTAAAATGATAGATTGAGGGGTTTCCATTTGTACAGATATACAACTAACAGAAAGATAACTTTTTTGGATTGCTCTATCCATTGCTTTCACCGTATCAAATCCCAGTATTGATTGCGATTAAAAAAAGATAAAGAGAGGCGAGGAGGATATGCCCTTTTAACTCAGCGGTAGAGTGACGTCATGGTAAGGCGTAAGCCGTCGGTTCAAATCCGATAAGGGGCTAGCTGATGAAAAATTGCATGAAACCCGATAAATAAACTGTTTTGGCCCCGGGTCTAGATTGTCTTGTCTCAATAAAAAAAGAAAGAGATGGATATAATTCTTATTATTTGCAACTTCTTTGTTACCCTTATCTTGGAATTGAATAAAAATTATCAATATAACTATAAATATAGAACTATATTCTATATAGTTATATAGTTCTATATTTATAGTTATATAGTTGTAGAAATTTTGATTTGAAGGAAAAAGGTAGATTACATAACAGCCCCTCATTAGTGTTTATGTAGGTAGTTTCCTGCTACTAATTTGCAAGCACACTTTTCTTTCTAACATCCACCAATACTTGAATACTAAATTGCTGTTGTGGGGCTTTTAAACAATAAAGAAAAACTTTGTCCTATTTTTAAGTTTTTGATTCATTTCTAGCTCGGGGTTACACTGCGGCTCTTCATTACCCACTCTCAGTATTAAAAAAAAAAAAAGAGCTTTCAATTGTTAATACGGGTTGGTAAAATAAGTACCAAAAGAATCTCAAAGAGGGTATAAATATAAATACCACCCTAGTTTTTTTTCTACAGATTCATAAGAATAAAGATCTGTGTCTACCTAAGCCGGATTTTTTAAGCACCGTCAATGCGGTGGAATGGTTAACGAAGTAAAGTCTTGGGAGAAAAGAGAGGTCTACCCACTTCTAGAAAGACGACATAAGACATGAGATCAGCTCAGAATCAAGTAAGCGATAAAAAAAAAGTATTAAGATCTAAAATTAGATGGTAAATAATAAAGAATTAGGGGAAAAAAGAAAGAGAGAAGGGAAATTGAAGGCAAAGAAAGCATACGGGGGGGGGTCGGAAACCTCGGAAACCTGAGAGTTAAATACTTATCAATCTTCTTTTCATGTAATAACTCGTGAGAGTATGCTGCTTTGGCAAATTACTTCTTGATTTTCAAAAGGACCAGTATTCAGTCTTATGTTGGTCCCAATCTTATCTTACCCCGAAGGGATGAAACTCTACTGTTTCGTGGCTTGATTGAGAAAAATAGGGGAACCCAAAAATGGTTTGAAGGAACGAGTGAGGGAATGATTATGACCATTGCAATCGGAAAATCTTCCAAGGAGTCAAAAGATTTATTTGATAGTATGGACGACTGGCTCAGAAGAGATCGATTCGTCTTCGTGGGTTGGTCTGGCTTACTACTGTTTCCCACAGCCTACCTTGCTTTGGGAGGTTGGTTCACAGGTACAACCTTTGTTACCTCATGGTACACCCATGGATTAGCTAGTTCTTATCTGGAGGGATGTAATTTTCTGACTGCCGCGGTCTCCACTCCCGCTAACAGTTTGGCCCACTCCTTGCTTCTATTGTGGGGTCCCGAAGCACAAGGAGATCTCACTCGTTGGTGTCAATTAGGGGGTTTGTGGACGTTCGTTGCCCTTCACGGTTCTTTTGCTCTAATAGGTTTTATGTTACGCCAATTTGAACTTGCAAGATCTGTGCAACTACGGCCTTACAATGCAATAGCTTTTTCCGCTCCAATTGCGGTTTTTGTTTCCGTATTCTTGATTTACCCTTTGGGACAATCCGGCTGGTTTTTCGCACCCAGTTTCGGGGTAGCCGCCATCTTCCGATTCATCTTATTCTTTCAAGGTTTTCATAATTGGACCCTAAACCCATTTCATATGATGGGGGTTGCAGGAGTCCTTGGTGCTGCCCTCTTATGCGCTATCCATGGTGCTACAGTGGAAAATACCATATTTGAAGATGGTGATGGCGCAAATACATTTCGCGCGTTCAATCCAACTCAGTCTGAGGAAACCTATTCGATGGTAACCGCAAATCGCTTCTGGTCCCAAATATTTGGTGTTGCTTTCTCAAACAAGCGTTGGTTACACTTCTTCATGCTATTTGTGCCAGTGACAGGTTTATGGATGAGTGCCATTGGGGTAGTTGGTCTCGCCGTTAATTTACGTGCGTACGATTTTGTATCCCAAGAAATTCGCGCAGCAGAAGATCCCGAGTTCGAGACTTTTTATACAAAAAACATCTTACTAAACGAAGGTATCCGTGCCTGGATGGCGGCTCAGGATCAGCCTCACGAAAACCTTGTATTCCCCGAGGAGGTTTTACCCCGTGGAAACGCTCTTTAATGGAACCCTCTCGTTGGGTGGTCGCGATCAGGAAACTACAGGTTTCGCTTGGTGGGCCGGCAACGCTCGGCTAATTAATTTATCTGGTAAATTACTTGGTGCCCATGTAGCTCATGCCGGTCTGATCGTATTTTGGGCCGGAGCTATGAATTTGTTTGAAGTGGCTCATTTTGTATCAGAAAAGCCTATGTATGAGCAGGGACTAATTTTACTCCCCCATCTGGCTACGCTGGGTTGGGGGGTGGGTCCCGGGGGAGAGGTAACCGATACCTTTCCCTATTTTGTTTCTGGAGTACTTCATTTGATTTCCTCTGCAGTTTTAGGATTCGGGGGTGTATATCACGCCTTGATCGGACCCGAAACTTTAGAAGAATCCTTTCCCTTTTTTGGATACACTTGGAAAGATAAGAATAAGATGACTACAATTCTCGGTATTCATTTAATACTACTAAGCTTTGGAGCTTTTTTGTTAGTTTTCAAAGCACTCTATTTTGGGGGATTGTATGACACATGGGCACCCGGAGGTGGAGACGTAAGAGAAATTACGAATCTTACCTTAAATCCTAGCGTTATCTTTGGCTATCTGTTGAAATCGCCTTTTGGGGGAGAAGGGTGGATTGCGAGTGTGGATAATCTGGAAGACATAATTGGAGGACACGTGTGGCTGGGATCCATTTGCCTTTTCGGTGGGATTTGGCACATATTAACTAAGCCGTTTGCCTGGGCTCGTCGCGCTTTCATATGGTCCGGAGAAGCCTACTTATCCTATAGCTTAGGAGCCCTCTCTATTTTTGGCTTCGCCGCCTGCTGTTTTGTCTGGTTCAATAACACAGCATATCCTAGTGAGTTTTACGGCCCCACCGGCCCGGAAGCTTCTCAAGCTCAAGCTTTTACCTTTCTTGTCAGGGATCAGCGTCTTGGTGCTAATGTAGGTTCTGCTCAAGGACCTACTGGGTTGGGTAAATACCTGATGCGTTCCCCCACGGGAGAAATCATCTTTGGAGGCGAAACCATGCGTTTCTGGGACCTACGTGCCCCTTGGTTAGAACCTTTAAGGGGTCCGAACGGTTTAGACCTCAGTAAGTTGAAGAAGGATATACAACCGTGGCAGGAGCGGCGATCCGCGGAATATATGACTCACGCCCCCTTGGGATCTCTAAACTCCGTAGGTGGAGTAGCTACTGAGATCAACGCTGTCAATTACGTATCTCCCCGAAGTTGGTTAGCAACTTCCCACTTTGTTCTAGGATTTTTCTTTTTTGTAGGTCACTTATGGCACGCGGGTAGGGCTCGGGCAGCCGCAGCCGGTTTTGAAAAAGGAATTGACCGCGATACTGAACCCGTTCTTTCCATGACACCTCTTAATTGAAACTCAAAAACTAGTAAGTTTCTATTTTCAAGTCAGTGCCAAACTCATTACACCCAATTAAGCTTATCTATCTATCTATTAAAATGGGTAGATAGATATTGTTTATGGTAACAAGCAATATCAAGCTCTCTCTCGTTTGATAGAATAGAAAACATATATTGTTTTTATGAGGCTAGCAAAAACGAGATGTTTGAGCAAAAACAAGACGTTTGCCTCCTTGCGGTGCGGCCAGTACTATTTGATAGAAATAGTGGGAGAGAGAGGGATTCGAACCCTCGATGGCATTTCAGTGCCACGCCAGTTTTCAAGACTGGAGCCTTAAACCGCTCGACCATCTCTCCCTAAGAAGCGTATTTCTTACTTCACCCGATCCAGTTTCTTATTTGGAGGTATCAATCCGTTTTTTTTTAGACACTTTCCGTGGGATAGGAGTCGGATAGGTAGCGAATAACTACTTCTCTAGATATCTTGTTTTGACGCATATAGTCTTTCGCCACCAAGATATCTCTATGCCGTGAAAGATAAAGAGTGAAAATAATTACGATCCTGGAATTGCTCCAAACATTTATCCCGAATGTAGGAACGTAAGCCAATTGATTATTAACCAAGTAATACCTTCGAAAATTTAAGGTAACTTTTGATAAGACTTTGGATGTCTCATTGCCTCGCTAACAGAATACGCTGTGGCGAGATGAGAGTTCCGTAGGATAAGGATTGGATGGTACGAACAATTTACTTATTAAGTGGAAATAACCAAAATCATGACTATCGCGTTCCAATTGGCTTTATTTTTATTAGTTGCCATCTCATTCCTACTAATTGTAGGTGTGCCCGTCGCGTTTGCCTCTCCGGGGGGCTGGTCTGGCAACAAGAACATCGTCTTCTCAGGGGCTTCATTATGGATTGGATTAGTTTCTTCGGTAGGTATACCCAACTCCTTCATTTCCTAGAAATGTGTTACTTCGGCTTCTCCTCTCGTAATTCCACGTTACGGGTGGGGATGCTAAATAATGAATATTATTTCCATGCATATCACCTCTAGATTTGTAGAGGGGGCGGCAAAACAAAGACCAAAGTTCGTTTCAATTAAAGAAAACTATTAGAGTTGTACAATGAGACAGGAGAAGGTGCGGATATAGTTGAATGGTAAAATATTTCCTTGCCAAGGAGATGACGCGGGTTCGATTCCCGCTATCCGCCTGTCTCATAGAAGATCAGCTGGTTTTGCTTATATAGAGAATCAAAATATGCAGAAAAGGGAAATTCTTGAATTTCTTAGCTTAGTTACCCTACGAGAGGCATAGTTTGGCGACAAACAAAAATGATTTGAATGAAATCATTTCTCAAAATGAACTAATCTTGTCAAAAATAGTTAACAATCTCGTTGTACAAAAGATGTAGCATAATCTATATGCTTGGTGGTGGTGGGGGGGCTCATCTACTTGCTAATGCGTTAACCAGATAATATACTGATTACTAACAGTATTGCTGTAGTCTAGCAATTGCTAGATTGCTAGACTTTAACGCCATACTAGTTACATAATTTACCGCTGCTTATTTTACAATTTGAGCCGGATCTCTCTTTGTTCTTAAATGAGGTCCATCTGTTTACTTACAATCTGTGAAAGTGTGAAAGGCGATATAGTCAAGCGGTAAGACGGAGGACTGCAAATCCTTAATTCCCCAGTTCGAATCTGGGTGTCGCCTAATTAAAAAAAAAAAAGATCTTTAGTATCTAGAGATAAAGAAATTCTTCGACTTACTTAAGTCCAAGTTACTCAAAACTTCATAAGTTGAAATTGAACTTTTGACAGACCTAGGATTGTTTGGTGCGCCGAAATCGGATACAGGTTGGGTTGCTCTATAGCCTGCTATAGCCTACCACGTTTCATGTGTCTCAATGCGTCACGCATAAACAATCCAGATCGATTATATCATTAGTTCATAACCCGAGATTCCAAACTAAAAAAATACTGCAATGGAGAGACATTAACCAATACCATTAAAAAAAAATGTGGAAAAATAGCAGCAAAAGATTTTTCACAAATCGAGCATCTATCTTTTCAACTTATCCTTATAGTGTTTTATTAAACAAGCGTCTTATCTTCAATTGAAGCGCTTTTCAAGCTTTTTAAAGCTTCGTCTTGTATTTGGGTTTATAACTAACTAGTAATTAGTAAAATTTAAGAAAAATAGATAGGAATTACAATTACGGACTTAATTACTCTAGCTTGGGCTGCTCTGACGGCGATTTCTACATTTTCCCTTTCACTCGTAGTTTGGGGAAGGAGTGGATTATGACAAACAGTTAACCAGTTTTTAAACAAATCGATTCGGGAGATACACGTAGTTGTGGTGAGACCACTAATTCGTGTTCTCCCCACCCCATCTTTATTTTGAGTAGAAAAGCCCGATGCAGCTGTTCTTTAACCAACTCATTTATTTTACCCTTGCTAGCAATCTTTGTTACCCTATTAATTCTAATGAGAATTATTTACCGCCTAGTCAAGTAGAAGATTATCAAGTAGAAGATTACCCCAATATTTTAGCTAAACTAATGATTTTCACGATTTTCATCTTTTTTTTCCTTTTTTACATGGTTTGCTCCTTTTACGCGGAATGCACAATAGTTTGATAAAAAGATCGTGAACAGGAATACAAAAGGATTTTTCAATTATCACCCTTGAACACTATTTACACGCAAACACGGGTACGTTGAAAAAAAAATCTCTTTATGAAGAAGGAGAGGGCAAGCTATAAGATATTAATAAGTCATTCTTGTGTAGGAAAAATTGAATACCGTGGAAAGTTTCAATTAGCTTAGATTCACTTACTAATTGAAGTGTCAGTTCAAAATTAACATAAGAAATTGGATGAATTTGATAATCTAGTAGACTGACTTGTCTTTTACCATCGGGAACAGATTATCTGGATTTTTAGTAGTCCATCCAACCGGTAACTCAAATTTTTATGCTTTATATCTGATGTTACGATAAAAATTCTAACGAAAGATAGGGAATGACTATATCTCATGTGCACACACATGATTAAAAAAAAAACCAACAAATCTAGTTTGAATACGTTATCTTGTTTCACTTGGTTTACCTAGTTAGATTAAGCCATCTCTTTCCAGAGAAACTAAATCTGAGTACTCTAGCTCGATACCAAGGGTTAATAATTAACTAGAACTGAACTTTATGATGAGTCAATAATAATCTAATGAAAAGTAGAAATTGATAGATCAAAAAAAGATGATCTATCAATTTTGGGCAGGTCTAGTCGGGAGTAATACGTAATATCTAGTAGATAGAATAATACCGATAGTACAAAAACGCATCTATTCAATTGGGATAAAACCGATAAGATAAAGAAAGGGCCCTAGAATGAGAAGTGATTTGCTCCCAGCAACAACTGGGTAACATGAAAACATCATTCGGAATAAAAATAAAAGTTTGCCTATCTCCCCCCCCCCGTTTTATGAAAATCAAGTAGTGTCCCGCCACCTGTTTTCCCCTTTGCACCCACTCGAGTACTAGTTATTCTGAGCGGCCGTTTGAATGTAGAGAATAAGTAAAAAAGCTGTTGGGATTAGAATAAAGAGTGCCGTCGCTACAAATGCAAGGATATTTACTTCCGTATTAGCAGTTCAAATCATCAATTGATAAATAGCTCGAGTAGATTTCATTCTAGAAATCTATCGGACTCTATTATGAACCATCTAGTTTCAATTATTAATCGGGTCGACCGAATCCTTGGGTAATCACAGATGAGAGAAAAGAGAATATCAAAGTACAATCTTGAATATTGATTACATAGTATATCACAAAATAGAATTTTGAGAATACCTACTCTTTTCTTTTTTCCTTGCTCGGTGGGATCTTACTCTTGACACTTCTGTTTCCGATTAATTCATTGACTACTAGAATAAATTCATTTAAAGGGATTACCAAGATTTATTTGAATTATTAATTCAATAATAATTTAGATGGTTAAAAAATTTGCTTTCTCATTCATTTTTCGTTAATTCTTATAGATTGACTTTTTGGAGTGGTTACCCATACTATAGAAAGTAACAAAGCCCCCATCGTTTAGAGGCCCAGGACACCTCCCTTTCACGGAGGCGACGGGGATTCGAATTCCCCTGGGGGTATTAATGTTTTGAGAACCTTATTATTCATGTTAATGAGATTTATCCCTATTTTTTTTTTCTGCTTGCCCCAATCCAAATATGATTGAGATTTTGTTTCTTACTTTTTCAATACCGGTGACCCGATTAGGGCAAATAAAAAATGGTTGCAAATGCAAATTTAGGGGGTCGATGCTCGAGTGGTTAATGGGGACGGACTGTAAATCCGCTGGCAACGCCTACGCTGGTTCGAATCCAGCTCGACCCAAGTAAATCTGAAGCTGAAGCTGTAGTTGTAATTTTGAACTAACACATCTTGTTGGAGTTCGTCGGGATTGACGGGTCTCGAACCCGCAACTTCCGCCTTGACAGGGCGGTGCTCTAACCAATTGAACTACAATCCCACAAATGAATTTGAGTTGAGTCTATGTATCAATTGCTTAGGAGTCAATAAAAAACCAGCACTTCTTCTTTATAGATTCACACTCGGTTTGAAATGATTGGTAACACTAAAACACCATTTTTCAAAAGAATAAAATATGTAAGTCTGCCTCTTCTACTTCTTCAAGATTTCCTCTTAAATAAGATTCTCGATATCTCAGAGTTGTCAAATCTACTTTATTGCTACGCATCTCTTGCTTTTCCATTTCATAAAACGTTATTTCCTTTTCGGCTACGTAAGTAATCTAATCTTTTTTGACCCAAAAAGACAAGACTTATTTCATTAACAAGTATATAGATTTCCAAAATATAATAGATGACGCGGGTGTCTCCTTTTTCACAGCTCATAAAAAAGAGTTAATTCTTGTACTTTCATACCAGCCAGATATATCAAAGATTGTCGTGAGTTTTGTTATATAGCATAACTCTCTAATTTTATCTCAATTTGTTTTTTCGTCGTCATATAATAGTATTTCTTATAATATGATTATATTGTGGGAAAAAAAAATAATAGAATTTCTCTTAAAAGCTGTAAGAGAAGTTTAACAACGTACCTACGACAAATTGAAAATTCAAAAATATAATAATTAGATTTCTAATTGAAGATGGGTCTCGATGTATCACTTCATTGGGAAGGAGTGAAAATATGCCTGTATTACCAGAACTTGCACAAATTCAATTTCAAGGGTTTAATCGATTTGTTCACGAAAAGCTGCTTCAAGAATTAGGAGATTTTCCAACAATTAAAGATACAGATAAGGAAGTTGAATTTTGATCAATTAGTGAACGGTATCAATTGGGACAACCTTCGGTCGAAGAGAAAGACGTCGCGTATCAATGTGTCACATATTCATCCGATCCATATGTACCAGTTTAATTGACTCGTGGCGAAGATGAGGTGGTGCAAGAAGAAGACGTGCGGACCGGATCTATTCCTTGGATGAATTCCAAGGGAACGTTTATAATCAATGGGGTTGCTAGAGTGTTAGCTAGTCAAATCTTGAGAAGTCCCGGTATTTACTATAACCGAGAATCCGATCAAAATGGGGTTTTCACATACACTAGCACTGTAATTTCGGATCGGGGAGGGAGATTCAAATCAGAAATGGATAGGAAAAATAACATTTGGGTTCGAATTAGCAAGAAGAAAAAGATATCTATCTCGATCTTATTAATAGCTATGGGATTAAACAAAGCAGATATTCTACAAAATGTTTGCTACCCCAAGATTTTTTTAGATATGTTAGAAAGACAAGAAGGAGCTGTAGAATCGACAGAGGATGCTATAGCAGAACTTTACAAACATTTGTACTCTGCTACAGACGCAGATATCTCATTCTCAGAATCTATATTCAAGGAGTTATAGAAGAGGTTTTTTCAGCATAGATTTGAATTAGGGCAAATTGGTCGACGAAACCTAAACATGAAATTAACAAGTGATATACCCGAAACTGAACATTTCTTGCTACCGCAAGATGTATTAGCAGTTGCCGATCACTTGATAGAAATCAGTTATGGAATAGGCAATCTTGATGACATAGATCACTTGAAAAATCGACGTGTCCGATCTGTAGCCGATTCGCCTCAAGAACAATTAAAATTGGCCCTAAACCGTTTGGAAAATTCGATTCGGCAGAATCTATCTAGGGCCGTTAGGCGTAAACGCGTGATAATGCCTCGAGGATTAGTGACGCCCGCACCAGTAATAGCAACGTTCAGAGAATTTTCTGGGTCACACCCCCTATCGCAATTTCTAGATCAAACCAATCCATTATCGGAAATGGTTCATAAACGAAGATTAAGCTCTGTAGGTCCTGGTGGGTTGACGCGCCGGACAGCCAGTTTTCAAGCTAGAGATATTCATTTTAGTCACTATGGCCGTATCCGCCCCATCGAAACATCGGAAGGCATGAATGCTGGCCTTATTTCGTCACTAGCTATTCAGGCAGGAATTAGTCATTCCGGCTCTTTGCATAGCCCGTACCTTAAGGTATCAAAATCATATGAAAAGGAGCAATTAATTGATTCGTCTCCCAATGAAGATGATTACTATCGAATAGCAACTGAGAATTTATTAATATCTCAGTGGAGAACTGGAGCAAGAGAACTCATACTGGTTCGATATCGACAAGAATTTATAAGCGTCCTTTGGGAACAAGTTGATTTCCGAAGCATCCATCCCTTACATTATTTTTCCATTGGGGCTTCTCTTATTCCATTCATTGAGCATAATGACGCGAATTGTGCCTTGATGGGTTCTACTATGCAACGTCAAGCAGTTCCACTTATTAATCCCGAAAGATGCTTCGTAGGGACTGGGTTAGAGAGTTAAGTAGCTTCAGATTCGGGAAATGTAGTTGTATCCGGACAAGAAGGATAAATCCGATATAGCGATGGTAATATAATTGAACTACTATCAACCAATGAGATAACAAATAATAATTTGGTTTTACATGTGATAAGAAATAAGTTAAGAATATATGAACGGTCCAACAGTAATACCTGTATACACCAAAAATCTACGGTTTTACCAGGAGACTTGCTGAGATGCGGGGAAGTTCTTGCGGATGGGGCAGCAACTGTCAGGGGGGAATCAGCTTTAGGTAGAAATATATTAGTGGCCTATATGCCGTGGGAAGGTTATAACTTCGAAGATGCGGTGCTGATTAGTGAACGCCTAATATACGAAGATATCTCTACATCTTTTCACGTTGAGAGACACGAAGTTGAAGTTTGCATAACAAATCAGGGTCCCGAAAGGGTTACCAAACAAATACCTCAATTGGATGATCATATACTTCGACACCTAGACGATGACGGGCTCGTAGAATCGGGATCTTGGGTGGAAGCGGGAGATGCATTGGTGGGTAAACTAACGCCCCAAGAAGGGGCGGATTCATCACGTGCCCCAGAAGGGAGATTATTACAAGCCATTTTTGGTATACAACTAGTTGACGCGAGAGAAAGCTGTCTGAAAGTTCCGATTGGTGGAAGAGGTCGAGTCACTGACGTCAGGTGGGTCTACCCCGAAGACGATACTTCAGACGATTCGGAAGTTATTCATATTTACATACTTTAAAAGCGTAAGATACAAATAGGTGATAAGATAGCTGGTAGGCATGGGAATAAGGGTATTGTGTCAAAAATATTACCTAGACAAGATATGCCTTATTTGCAGAATGGTACACCAGTCGACATGATATTAAGTCCTTTAGGAGTACCTTCATGAATGAATGTCGGACAGATTTTCGAATGCTTACTTGGATTAGCCGGGGAGTTCTCAGAAACCCATTATCGTATAGTACCCTTTGATGAGAGATACGAGCGGGAAGCCTCTAGAAAACTAGTATTTTCAGAACTTTGTAAAGCAAGTGTAAGTACTTGTAATCCATGGGTATTTGAACCCGATAACCCTGGGAAAAGCCGATTGATCGATGGACGAACGGGTAATCCCTTCGCACAACCTATTACAACCGGAAAAGCCTATATGATGAAACTAATTCATCAAGTTGACGATAAGATTCACGCACGATCCAGCGGACCTTATGCATTGGTTACGCAGCAACCTCTCAAGGGTAGATCGAGGCGGGGAGGGCAGCGGGTTGGAGAAATGGAAGTCTGGGCTTTAGAGGGTTTCGGTGTGTCCTACACGTTACAGGAAATGCTTACAACTAAATCGGATCATATTCAGGCTCGCTACAAGGTACTTAGTGCAATTATGACTGGAAAACCGGTGCATAAACCCAATACCGTTCCAGAGTCTTTCCGATTGCTAGTTCGAGAGTTACGTTGCATGGGTTTAAGCCTGGAGTACGATTTCATAACTGAGGAAGCCTTGGAGAGGCATAGTGAAACCATTTGATATCCAATTGAACTTTTTTTTCATGAATAATCAATCAAACCTTTTTCTATTATGATTCATCGAGCTAATTATCAACAGCTTCGGATTGGACTGGCTTCTCCCGAACAGATTCGTAGTTGGGCTGAGAGAGAATTACCTAATGGAGACATTGTCGGGCAAGTCAATTAACCTTATACGTTGCATCATAAGACTCATAAACCAGAGAGAGATGGCTCATTTTGTGAAAGGATACTTGGACCCATAAAAAGCGGGGTTTGCGCATGTGGAAACTATCGATCTGTCGATAACGAAGAGAAATACTCCAATTTTTGCAAACATTGTGGAGTTGAGTTTACCGATTCTCGGGTTCGAAGATACCAAATGGGATACATTAAACTTGCATGTCCGGTAACCCATGTGTGGTTTTTAAAACGAATCCCTAGTTATATTGCAAATCTACTAGCTAAACCCCTTAAAGAATTAGAAAGCCCAGTATATTGCGATGCGTGACTCGATTGTATATGTTGATCATTACAGATTAGCCATAAGCTGTCATACCATACAAAACTGGAAAGCCTCTAACCGACATGCCCCTCGCGTCGATTGAGGGATATGGTTTAACTCGGGATAAAAACTATCGCGTACAGAATGAGGAACCTACCCTCCATGGTTAATTTATAATGAATCTAGCAATTGGGCTTCGTAATAATTATTCCCATTTCACCTTATAGAAGAGGAAATAGAAGTGGTTTTTGAGATAACCATTTGGTTTTCCTTTTTCTTCCTTCCACCTTTTCAGGAGAACTAAATAGCACTTATTTGTTTTAAATGGTATTAAAAGCAGAGCCGTCGCATTCAGTTTTTTATTCAACCCAATCAGTAGCCATCGAAGTGGAGTGGAAACCCAAAGAGGGAATTGATCGCATTCGGAACAAGGAAGATATCTCCAGCCTACGGTTAAACCGGTAAACAGCTAAATATGATGTAAAACAAAAACTATCCTATAGCAGATCACTTAAATACGGAGGGAGAGGTTAAGACTACTCGATAAGAACACGTTGAAACCCGAGTAATGAGCAACTACTGTATTTTTGGGTGAAACATAATTACCGGGTCTCAAAAATGTCAAATTATCTCAAAATTACGCTTAGTTTTTTGAGCCGGATGAGAGGAAACGCTCGTGTCCGATTCTAAGGGGGGGAGGGTGTGCACCACTCTATCTATCCCAATCTTTTTCTTGCTAGGCCCGTGGCCAAAAGGCCCAATCTATTAAGATTGCGAGGTTTGTTCAATTATGAAGACCGATCCTGGAAAAACCTACTTCCCGTTTTTTTCTCCACTCGAAATTATGAGATGCTTCAAAGGAACGAAATAGCTACTGGAGGGGATGCCGTCAAAAAAGGATTAACCGGTTTGGATCTGCGAAGTGTTATCGATTTTGCATATTTAGAGTGGCAGGCGCCGGCAAAACAAAGGCCTGTTGGGAATGATTGGGAAGACCAAACGATTCGGAGGAGGAAAGATCTTTCAATCAGACGCATGAGATTAGCCAGGGATTTCTTACGGGCAAATCTAAAACCAGAATGGATGGTTTTAGATCTCTCACCGGTTCTTCCACCTGAATTGAGACCAATAGTTGAATCGTATGAAGGCGAGTTAGTTACTTCCGACCTTAATGAACTTTACAGAAAGGTAATTCATCGAAATAATACTCTTGCTGAATTCTTATCAGGGAGTGAATTCACTCCGGAAGGGTTAATCATTTGTCAGAGAAGACTTATTCAAGAAGCCGTAGATGCTCTTATCGATAACGGTATACGGGGGCAGCCAATGAGGGATATCAATAACAGACCCTACAAGTCATTCTCAGAAGTTATTGAAGGCAAAGAAGGACGATTTCGGGAGAATTTGCTCGGAAAACGGGTTGACTACTCAGGTCGTTTTGTCATCGTCGTAGGCCCATCTCTTTCACTACATCAATGTGGATTACCTCGAGAAATGTCAATTGAACCTTTCCAGGTATTTGTAATTCGTAACTTGATCGGATGTAATTTTGCATCTAATTTACGAGCAGCTAAAAATATGATACGAAAAGAAGACCCCGTTATATGGGAAATTCTTCGAGAGGTTATGCGGGGTCACCCTATACTACTGAATCGAGCACCAACTTTGCATAGGTTAAGTATACAAGCATTTCAACCCATTCTAATAGAAGGGCGTGCTATTCGTTTGCATCCATTGGTTCGTGGGGGGTTTAACGCAGATCTCGATGGAGATCAGATGGCTGTCCACGTGCCCTTATCTCTCGAAGCTCAGATTGAAGCTCGTCTTTCAATGTTTTCGCACATAAATTTGTTATCCCCCGCTACGGGCGATTCTGTTTCCGTCCCGAGTCAAGACATGCTTCTCGGTCTCTATGTATTAACAATTGAGAATAAGCAAGGAATATATGGAAACAGACATCATCCCCTTTTCGTGCAAGGAAATGATGTCTGCCTTGCGGAAATACCCTGTTTCCTTAGTTACTATGACATACTCAGAGCTAAGGAATCAAATCAAATTGATTTCTGTAGCTTTTTGTGGCTTCGATGGGATATTGATTCGGAAATGATTAGTTCAAAATCCCGTGAATTACCTATTGAATCTCAATACGAATCCTTGGGAACCTCTCTTCACCTTTATGATAATTATCAGATTAGAAAATGTAGGAAAGGGTTTATCTCAAGTATATATGTACTTACAACTGCCGGTCGCATTTTGTTTAACCAACAAATGAAGGAAGCGCTGTTGGGTGTGTCAAAAGCATCTTCGTGTACTATTTTGTCTATACGGGACATGGTGACACAACAGGAAATCCCTCTATGTAATAGCAAAAATGAAGAATGAAAAATATTTTATGCAGAAATATAGTTCTACATTTAATAAATAACTACTAAATCGTTTAGATTGAAATTATTGATTAATAAATGTCACAAGATTAAAAAAAAAAAATATATATATATATATATAAGTTGAGGTTTCTATAATGACGGATCAAATTGAATTCCCGTTCTACAATAAAGCAATCGATAGAGTTGCGATGAGGCGACTTATTGGCAAGTTAGTGGTTTGTTTCGGAATTGCATCTACAACAAATATTTTAGATCAAGTTAAGGTTTTGGGTTTTCAGCAAGCTACGGAAGCATCTGTATCATTAGGTATCGACGACCTCTTAGCAGTACCATCCAGAGGATGGCTTGTACAAGACGCTGAGAAATAAGGTTATGTTTCGGAGCAGAATTATCGTTACGGTAGTCTGCATGCCGTAGAGAAATTACGTCAATCAATTGAAGCCTGGTATGCTACAAGCGAATGCTCAAAACGAGAAATGAATTCAAATTTCAGAATGATCGATCCTTTAAATCCAGTCCACATGATGTCTTTTTCAGGAGCCCGGGGAAGTATATCTCAGGTTCATCAGTTGCTTGGCATGAGGGGATTGATGTCGGATCCACGGGGACAAGTAATTGACCTACCTATTCGAAAAAACCTACGCGAAGGACTATCCCTCACGGAATATATCATCTCCTGCTACGGCGCCCGTAAAGGGGTTGTGGATACCGCTGTTCGAACTTCTGATGCTGGATACTTAACACGCAGACTCGTCGAAGTGGTCCAACACATTACTATACGCAAAAAGGATTGCGAAACTACCAAAAACGTTGCTTTACTGAATATCAATCGAGAGAAACAAGAATCTGTTAGAACAATATCATATCAAAAATTGGTTGGACGTGTGCTGGCAGATAACGTTTACTGGGATGCGAGATGTATTGCTACCCGTAATCAAGATATTAGTGATGGATTGGCTGGTAACTCAGTAGCATCGGCACAGCCTATATATGTGAGATCTCCTTTGACACGTAAAAGCATTTTCCGGATTTGTCAGCGGCGTTACGGTCGGAGTCTCGCCCACCACGATTTAGTGGAATTGGGAGAAGCTGTCGGCATCATAGCGGGTCAATCCGTTGGAGAACCGGGAACTCAATTAACATCAAGAACTTTTCATACAGGTGGAGTTTTTACAGGCGACATCGCGGAATACCTACGGATTCCGTTTAATGGACTTATTCATTTCGACGATAAAGAGGTTCATCCCACACGTACGCGACACGGGCACCCTGCGTGGATGCGCCAAAACGAGTTATCCGTTTCTATTAAGAGTTGTAGCGATATATTCAATTTTGTAGTCCCAGCTCAAAGTCTCCTTATGATTCGAAACGGTCAGTATGTCGAAGCACAGCAAATAATTGCGGAAGTACGAGCCAAAGAGTTTCCTCTTAAAGAACGTATTGAGAAAGCTATCTATTCGAATCTAAAAGGAGAAATTCACTCGAGTAAGTTTGTATGGCATGTCCGAGATTGCATGGGAAGACCTATTCGTGTCGTACGCGAGACGGGCCATATTCGGATCCTTTCTGGAGCTTATAGCGATTCCGACAAAAACGGCTTATTTCACAAAGATCGGGATAGGGTCAATTTAAAGTCCAACTTTATTGAAAAGAAGTGTGATTACTTTGGTAGGAGGGAAAATAATCCCGTCAAAAGCAAGGGTTCTCCAAAAGGTATCCGAGAATTTGGAAGCTATCCTTTTTATTTGTTAAATGGGTCGAAAACTCCAGCATCCAACTATATTTTATCCAACGTCAAAGTGGGGCGGTCCGAAAGACCGGAATTTGTATCTCTGCTGTTGGAGAGGCAGCAAACAAAATTGAAGACATCACGTTTTGCAAATATAGATGTTCAATTAAATAGCATTTTGGATGAAAGTGATATCCTTGCCATCAACAAAAATATTAAGTATCAAACTGGTGTTTCGGGAATTCTAAGATACGGCACAATAGAAGTTGAACCCATCAATAAGAGTAGATTCTTTTTTGGTGGCAAGGCAGAAGAACTGAATTTTGGCTCATGGTATAAAGTAGTAAGAAGAGGCAACTTCTTTCTAATTCCTGAGGAAGTTTATACCGTATCTGAACACTTATCGCCTATTTTAGTGACAAACAATACTATTGCAGAAGAAGGCACACAACTAACTACTGCTATTAGCAGTAAAGTGGGTGGACTAATTCAGATTGAAAAAACGCTAGCAAATAGTATTACAATAAGAGTACTACCCGGATATATCTGCAATCCGGGAAAAGCAACTAGTATACTCACCCAAGATTTTAATCTAATAGGTTTAGGTAATAGAACTCTTAATAGAATTGAAACCAAGGGTTGGGTTTACCTACAATCGGTTGCACTTTACGGGAGAAGGAAGACTTCTGTTCTGGTAAGACCAGTTGTTAAATACGACGTATCCAGTCATTCTTTGGGGCAAGAAATCTTCTGCGTCGATAAGCCGAAGACGCAGAAACACGCAAAAGCTCAAACTCTTTTATGTATCTCTCATAAAAATGGTGAGCAAACCAAAATGATGAATCACGCGCCTATTCAACTAATTCAAACTTTTTTAATGGCTCGACGGCGGGGAAACTCTCACAAGACCTCTCTTACGGAAAAGAGACATCTATCCCTCATCAATGTAGGAATCAATAAAACACTCACTACTTTCATTCAGATTAATTCTGTGGTGTTTACTCCCGAACAAAAACTTGAGATCAACAAGGTTTCGCAAGATTTGGTGCCTATCGACGAGCCATCTCTCACTCAAGTCGATCTATCGAACGATCGTAATGATTTAGTTCCCAAATATCATAGCATTACTGTTCATTCGGTGCCAGAACATGGTGCTTATTTCCTAGCTCTGTCACCGTTTAACATCTATCGCAACCATCCCCTTGATAATTCAAGGAATAATAAATATGAGGAAGTAATCCAAAAACATCTCCCTCGATCAGAATCAGATATAAGCGTCCCGGACGGGAGTCCAAAAAAATCCTCACTTAGTCCCAAATATAGGTCTTTTTTGCAAAAGTCCTTAAGTCTAAAAATTAGAGATAGGCCGGTTAAATCTAGAAGATCGAGATTTCCCCCCAGTTGTCCATTAGATTTTGAAGAGGTAGGTCTATTGGGTACTCCATACGGAATTTGCTTTTTTTCTACTACCCTGGATTTAGGAATGAGTAGAAGGGCGTCTCTCTTCAGAAATTACTCTATGGATTACCTGACAAATACAACAGAACATCGATGCTGGTATTTTATTGATGAAACGAAATTAAAAATGAGGTGTCCTATGAATCCTTTTTTCACTACAATTCTAGTTAAAAAGCCAATCCATTTGACACCAAAATTCTTTAATTGGAGAAACCAGCTAATTGATCTAGGACTATTAATTAGTGAAAGTCGATCTATCTGTGAAAGTAATGCTTTTACCCAATCTGGTCAGATCGTAACCATTCATCAAAATTACTTACTAGTCAGAATCGGCAAGACCCTGCTAGCAACTCGTGGGGCGACTCCTCATAAGATATCTGGAGACACCGTTGAGGAGGGAGATACCTTACTAACATTGCCATATGATAGATTGAAATCTGGAGATATCACTCAGGGGCTTCCGAAGGTTGAGCAGTTGCCAGAGTCTCGCCCCATCGCTTCTATTCCAGCAAGAATCAAAGATCTTTTTGGGAGATGGAATCGGGGGATTACAAAGTTAATTGGGAAGCTATGGAGTCACTTCTTAAGTGCTGAAACAAGTATGGAACGCTGCCAACTACTTCTAACTAATGAGATTCGGAAAGTTTACGAATCTCAGGGAGTACAAATATCTGAGAGACATCTAGAAATTATTATTTGGCAATTGACATCAAGGGTCATAGCGTCAGAAGACGGAATAGCCAACGTCTTCTTTCCCGGGGAACTCGTTGAGTTGTCACAGGCGGAACGAATGAATCGTGTATTAGAGAGACCCGTTTTCTATGAACCCATCATATTGGGAATGACGAGGGCGTCCCTTAATACAACGAGTTTTTTATCAGAGGCGAGTCTTCAAGAAACTACGCGGGTATTGGCCAAAGCTGCTCTTCGTGGTCGAATTGATCGGCTAAAAGGATTGAAAGAAAACGTTATTCTTGGTGACATTGTTCCTGTCGGAACAAGTAGTCCAGAAATCGTTTGCCAACTAGAGGTGAATAAACAAAAAGATTTTCATTTTGCAATGAATGGAGATAAAAAGAACCTCAATTGGCAGGCAAAATATGCTCTATGTGATTATTGCGAGAAACAGAATATCCACCTAATAAGAATCATTCATGAGGGATTGAGTCGACAACTCCTTCCTATCAATCCCGACCTAAAGAAGGGCTTACGCAATATCAAGTGAAGCCTTTGAGCCTTTCAATCCGCAGAATTAATTGATTATCAGATTGTAATGATTTATCAAATTTAGTTAGAATAAGACGTATTTACAGCTTTTTAACCTGAGGGGAAGATGCAACAAAACAATTGGAATATTGAATTGGAAGGAATGATGGAAGCGGGAATCCACTTCGGTCACCAAACTCAAAGATGGAATCCTAGGATGTCACCTTATATATTTACGAAACGGAAGGGTGTTCATATTATCGATCTAACCCAGACGGCTCGTGTTTTAGCCGAAGCCTGCGATTTCGTATTTGATGCAGCAGCGGAAGGAAAGGAATTCCCAACGGTTGGTACGAAAAATCAAGTAACTGATTTGATAGCTTCAGCCGCAATCAGATCTCAATGTCATTATGTGAATAAAAGATGGTTAGGCGGTACGTTAACAAATTGGTTCACTACCGAAACGCGTCTTCGTAGGTTTCAATACTTGCAGAATGAAGAAGATACAGGAGGGTTCGACTGAATCCCAAAGCAAGAGGCCGTGATTTTGAGGGGATAACTATCTAAGCCAAAGAAGTGTCTAGGCGGAATTCAATATATGTCGAATTTACCCGATATTGCGACAATTACTGATCAACACGAATAATCTATCGCCCCTAAGGAATGTATTATTTTAGGTATTCCCACAATTTGTATTGTAGACACAGATTGCGATCCGGATCTCGTAGATATCCCAATCCCCGGCAATGATGACGCGCGACCTTCAATCCGATGGATATTGGACAAATTAACATTAGCTATTTGTCAAGGTCGTTCAAATTCAAAGTTCTACGAGGTGAATTAACCGGTGGGGGACTAAGAGCTGCTTCAATAATTTGGACTCAAATGGATTTTTGCCATAATTACGGATATCGTTTAATTTCATTAGAGACTAACCCGTTTTTGTTATTTCAGATAAAACTAATTTGTATTGATCATCTTAAATCTTTTAGATAACTTTTTCTATTCAAAAAAAAAAAAAAGAGGGGATATTATGGACATTGAGCAACTTCGAATTTATGAGATTAATGATCTGTATCAAGTATCAAATGTAGAAGTAGGCTAACACTTTTATTGGCAAATAGGCAATTTCCAAGTTCATGCGCAGGTTCTTGTAACTTCCTGGATCGTAATATTATTGTTGCTAGCTCTACCCATTGCAGCTACCAAGAATTTGCAAGCCATACCGACTGGCAGCCAGAATTTGATTGAGTATATTCTTGAATTTATTAGGGATTTAACTAGGACCCAGGTGGGAGAAGAGGGATACCGTCCCCGGGTTCCATTTGTTGGAACGATGTTCTCATTCATTTTTGTTTCCAATCGGTCTGGTGCCCCGTTTCCTTGGCGACTTATTCAGCTACCACATGGCGAGTTAGCTGCACCTACCAACGACATTAACACTACTGTTGCGTTAGCCTTGCTTACATCGGTAGCATATTCTTACGCGGGTTTGCACAAGAGGGGTTTCAGCTATTTTGGCAAGTATATCCAGCCGACGCCGGTACTACTACCTATCAACATTTTGGAAGATTTTACCAAACCCTTATCACTTAGTTTTCGACTGTTTGGTAATATTTTGGCTGACGAGTTGGTAGTAGCTGTCCTCGTCTCTTTAGTACCTTTAATTGTTCCTGTACCCATGATGCCTTTAGGACTATTCACAAGCGCCATACAAGCTTTAATTTTTGCCACTTTGGCTGCAGCTTATATCGGAGAATCTATGGAGGGTCACCACTAATTCAGTTGGGCTGAGTCATCCCAAAGCCAAAGGGTTGAATTGTACTAACCACGGAAGGCTTTTTCTGATAATCATTAAGTTGGTTTCTGTAGTGAAAAAGAGTTGTTTTCGTGTTATCATGCTATAACAATAACAGTACGAGATCTGATCTGTGTTGTCTCCCCTCTCCTCCACTTCGAATATCAATAAGAGTTAGGGGCGGGGGAGGTGATTGGAAACTGGAATTCCACATACCCCTCCAATTTGAATCTGAACCATTTAAGGTTTTGTAAGAGTTTGAATAAACTAAGATAATGCTACTATAGCATAAGACGCAAAATATTGGAAAAGAGAATTTTTGCATTTTCGCGTTTATCGTTTGAACCGGGTTAGACCTCGGGTTAGATTTCGGGCTATACCTACGTTACAGTATATCAAACGAGGTTATTAAAAATCATCTCGATCAAATCAGAATAAATCTGATTTGGTAGATAAGAATTAGTATTGAAAGATACTCGAGATTTAGAATCAAATCTTTTCGATCCAATTTTAGTAAATTGGGCAGAAAGTAGTAACCATCGGCATAGGTAATAGATGTCTATCATGATTCTTCCGAATTCAATATTGAGTTTGTGGTATTATCAAGACTAGGTTTGATCAGATTTATGTAGAGTTAACTTCTCAATTAGTGTCTTACTAGAAAGTATTCGTTGTGCCGAATCTAGTTAGTATAGTATCCAACGAAACAAAATTGATTGACATAAATGAATTAAAATTAAGAGGAGAGTAATACGAACCCATTGATTTCTGCTGCTTCTGTTATTGCTGCTGGGTTAGCTGTAGGCCTCGCTTCAATTGGTCCGGGTGTCGGCCAGGGGACTGCCGCAGGTCAAGCAGTTGAGGGTATCGCGAGACAGCCAGAAGCAGAAGGAAAGATACGCGGTACTTTACTTTTGAGTCTAGCTTTTATGGAAGCTTTGACAATTTACGGTTCAGTTGTAGCTCTAGCTTCGTTATTTGCGAATCCGTTTGTTTAACCTATTTGTAATTAGGAACTAGCTTGGTGCATCCCCTTTCTTTCCTTTCCCAAATTGTCCTGGAATCGGGAGTGAAACCCTAACTTGGAAGGGGGGGGGGGCCTATTACCTAGTAGAAGGTTATTGCCCCCCCCAATCGAGGATCTGCCATATTTATTAAAAATCCCCTCTTTCTATACCAACTAAACTGAACAAATTTTGGCAAATTGGGTAAGCTCAAACTACGATTTTATTCCAAGAGTAATAGCCCAAGAAAGACTGTCTTTAGCACGATCTCAAATTTTGATTTACCAAAATTTGAAATTTTTTGCCTTCCGCAAAGCCGGACCAGAAGTTGTTCAAATTTTACAAAACCTTTTAGGAGGGAAAGGATTACGAGAAGTGTAAGTGAGATCGCTGCTCCCTTAAGTGATTGGATTCTTGCTGCGAGTGTTGGCCTAAATACCAATATTTTGGAAGTAAATTTAATCAACTTAATTTTAGTACTAGGTATATTGTTTTACTACGGAAAGGGGGTGTGTGCGAGTCGTATACCCGAGTGGGATAACTGTTTGTCCCTTCAGTTGCACTCGAAGGTGCAAAACCCCGACGAATTCCCTGTGAGTATATATTATGCAAGAACCGGAGCATTCCGTGTAATCGATGAAACCTCAATTTCCATTGACCAATTCTCGGGACTTGTCGTCAATATGGTTAAAGCTAAATTGCTTAAAGTCTTAGCAAAATAAGGGTTTTCCTTCCCCCATCGCGTAAACCAAACCGCGAATGAATATGCATCATTCAGTATATGACGCCCATATAAAGAATCCTTTGACTTGTGCAATCTTTCAAAATACCACCTATATATTCTAGGTACATATGATAGATAATAAATATTGAAGTCAAGTTAATTCAATCTTCTTTAATTTGCTGAATGGACAACCCATACAAGATGAATACTGCTCGGAAAAAGCGGCTCTCAGTTAATTGCTAATTATTTGAGAGAGTCCTCAAAAACTTTTCCCCCCAACTACTATCTTTCTCATCCAATTTTATTTGAAATGAATCTTATTAGTTAATGTGGAAAAAAAGGGGGTGAGCCCGCGTGTAAAAAGATTATTTCGGTGGATTCCAACAATTTAATCTATTGGTACAAACGGGCAGGAAAGCCGAATGGGTCGAAAAATCCATGTTCGGTTTGGGAAGAGATTACAAGTCTCAGAGAATCGGAGATCTGTAATCCACTTTCATTAATTAATTTATTAGATAATCGTAGAAGAACGATTTTGAATACAATTCAGGATGCAGAAGAGCGTAACGAAGAAGCTACTAAGAAACTTCAAAGGGCTCGTATTCGCTTGCAGCAAGCGAAAGTTAAAGCGGATGACATCCGAATAAACGGGCTTACGCAGATGGATAGGGAACAGCGCGATCTCGTTGATGCAGCCGACAAAGACCTAAAACAATTAGAGGATAGTAAGAATTATGCGATTCGTTTCGAGAAACAACGTGCTATTGAGCAGGTTCGGCAACAAGTCTCTCGACTAGCGTCCGAGAGGGCTCTAGAAACTCTAAATAATCGTCTGGATAATCAATTACATTTACGAATGATTGATTACAATATCGGCTTATTCAGAGCCATAAAAAAAAAATTGGATTAGTTTCAATTTAATTATCATCTCATTATAAAACGGGTTTTATTTTTACCTCTTCTCTCCAGCAATATTTTTTTTTTCTCGTAAAAATGGTAATAAACATCCGACCCGACGAAATTAGTAACATTATTCGTAAGCAAATTGAGGGGTATGTCTCAGAAGTAAAAGTTGTTAACATAGGTACCGTACTTTAAGTCGGAGATGGGATTGCTCGTATTCATGGACTCAACAAAGTAATGGCTGGCGAATCGGTGGAATCTGAGGATGGTACAGTAGGAATCGCCCTCAATCTGGAATCGGATAATGTTGGGGCCGTACTGACGGGTGATGGTTTGACCATACAAGAGGGTAGTTCTGTAAAAGCGACAGGAAAGATTGCTCAAGTACCAGTCAGTGACTCGTTTTTGGGTCGTGTTGTAAATGCTTTGGCGCAACCTATCGACGGGAAAGGTCAAATACCAGCTTCTGAGTTTAGGTTGATTGAATCACCCGCTCCAGGTATTATTTCGAGACGCTCGGTATACGAACCTTTACAAACAGGCCTTATTGCTATTGATTCCATGATTCCTATAGGTCGCGGTCAACGAGAACTAATTATTGGCGACAGGCAGACTGGTAAAACAGCAGTAGCTACAGATACAATTTTGAATCAGAAAGGTCAGAATGTTACATGTGTTTACGTAGCCATCGGTCAGAAAGCTTCTTCTGTGGCTCAGGTAGTAGATACTTTTCAAGATCGCGGTGCCATGGAATATACAATTGTGGTGTCAGAGACCGCTAACTCTCCAGCCACTCTGCAATATCTTGCTCCCTACACGGGAGCAGCTTTAGCTGAATACTTCATGTATCGCAAGCAGCATACCCCGATTATTCATGATGACCTATCTAAACAAGCCCAAGCTTATCGGCAGATGTCCCTGCTATTAAGGAGACCGCCTGGACGAGAAGCATATCCAGGAGATGTTTTTTATCTACACTCCCGTCTCTTAGAGAGAGCAGCTAAGTTAAGTCTTCAATTGGGAGAAGGTAGCATGACAGCTTTACCTATCGTTGAGACTCAAGCGGGTGATGTCTCAGCTTACATTCCAACCAATGTTATTTCCATTACCGATGGCTAAATCTTTTTATCAGCAGATTTATTTAACGCCGGGATCCGACCAGCTATAAATGTGGGTATTTCGGTATCTAGAGTGGGCTCCGCGGCTCAAACAAAAGCTATGAAACAGGTGGCTGGCAAATTAAAATTGGAATTAGCCCAATTCGCGGAATTGGAAGCTTTCGCCCAATTTGCCTCCGATCTTGATAAGACTACCCAGAATCAATTAGCTAGGGGTCAGCGATTGCGTGAGCTGCTTAAGCAGTCTCAGTCAGCTCCATTATCGGTAGAGGAACAGGTGGCTACTACTTACACCGGGGTCAACGGATATCTAGATGTATCAGAAGTTGAACAAGTCAAACGATTCTTGATTCAGCTACGTGAGTATGTAATAACCAATAAACCTCAATTTGGTGAAATTACTCGTTCCACAAAAGTGTTTACGGAACAAGCGGAAACGCTTTTAAAGGAAGCAATTGAAGAATCAACAGAGATTTTCTTACTGCAAGGTAAGTGAGTTATGGTAAGTGAATTATAAGGTTGCAGATGAGGCCCGGGAGGGGAGTTCTTCCCCGGGCCTCATCTGACTACTTCGACATATTCTTTCTTCACGCTTACATAATAAAAAGGAACTACGCCCAATAGGATTTGAACCTATACTTAAGGTTTAGAAGACCTATGTCCTTTCCATTAGACGATGGGCGCCTGCTCCCCCTCCTATTATTAGGAGGGTCCTTATAATATGTAGGATGATTAACTATCATCCTAAATCGTGAACAAATGAGAGCTTTAGTTTTTTCACAATGCAATCTCCAAATAAGGAAGGGTTTCACTTTGCTAGGGCTCCACCTTAGTATCATTGGCGGGTAGCGGGAATCGAACCCGCATCGGTAGCTTGGAAGGCTAAAGGTTATAGTCGACGACAGTAAATTATTACGACGTTGCTAATCCAGAACCGAACATGGTAGTTTCCAACCATTCGGCTCCTTTAGGAAAGGGAAAAATGGATAATCTCTAATTGGGTCTAATTTGATAAACCAAGGAATTTAGGGTTTTTTTTAACCCCCCTCTTATCCTATCCGATCCGCCAACTTCTTGAGTAGGAATAAACTGCCCAGAAATAGGAGGTATCCGTAAAATCTATTTCAGTCTTGCTTATTACGTTTTGATCGTGTAGCATAGATATACTTCTTAGATGATCCTTTCAAAAAAAGGAAAGATTAATCTTACCAATAGATTCTCTTTTATCTACTTCGTTCTTTATTTTTATTCTTAAAAATCCTTAGGGAAATATTTCTCACCGAGTTTAGTAAGCAAAAGTCACTGCTTAACAAAGAGACGCGCGGTAATCCTGATAAACCAGGACTAATTTATTCAGAACTTTCAAGCTTAGACTTTTTTTTTCTAAGGTTCAGTGACGATGAAACAAATATTTTAGATGTCTACCCATAGATTTTTCTTTATGAGATCATCCCAATCTTTTTTGTATGTTGCAAAGATTCTGCTTTGTCACTAACCAGTATAACTTACGAGGTACAGGAGTAACGGGAATGATGCGTTTCTTCTCTATACCAAAAAATGGTGAGGGAAAATAGATGTACTTCTGTAAAAATAAAGTTTTTTGATTTAGCTTAGATCCGATTTGATAGATCCTTTAACTATTGAAATCAATATGAAACGAATCACACTTTTACCACTAAACTATACCCGCAATAATACAATTGTATTATACAGTCTTTTTCTTCTTATGGGGGCGGTGAGGTATTTTAGATATACTTATACTTGGTTCTGAGCGGAGCTCTCCCCCCTCCAGAATCTTCCCTGTTTTCTACCCTTTTTGCAGAAAAATAAAAAGGTAAGAAGAACAATTATATAATTTACTCTTCTAAAGTCTTTCTCTTACCTTTTTATTTCGTATTTCTTTTAATGGTGATACCTTTTCTTTTACATCATAGATTACCCCTTCGAGCCGCTAACAGTGCAATTACTAAGGGTCCTGATGCAACCACCAATCCCAGAATAGAGAGTTGCACAATTATTTCTAGATTCATCCTTCCTCCTTATATTGTTTTTCGTAAACATATCTTGATATCAATCAATCTTTTTTTTTTTTTCACTTCTACAAAAAAGAAAAGTTATAAAAGCAGAGGTATAGACTTACAATCTAACTTTGTGTTAGACTTGGGTAAAATACATACCCAGTTCTTTCTTTGGAGAGATGGCTGAGAGGTCTAAGGCGGCGGATTGCTAATCCGTTGTGCAAATCATATGTACCGAGGGTTCGACTCCCTCTCTCTCCCCCCCCCTTTCTTAGTAGATTAGCCGTTGGATTGATAATGTTAGTTTGACAACAAGTTATCTTAACGGGATAACTGGGGTTTATCCTTTTTTATCTAATCTTTACGCCCAGGGTTTCGTCCGGGATCATTCGATAAGAATCCGAAGACGAAGAGAGAGACGAAAAAAATCACTACTGCATAAACAAAAAGTTTGAGGGTAAGCATTAGAACATCTCCATTTTTTTCAAAACTAGGGATAAAATTAGATGGAACAACTTTAGTCTTTTATGGAACATCCATTTCTATCTATTTTTTACATTTGTTTAAACATACAAAGACCACCTCTCCCTCCGACTGAGATAAGCGGAAGGAAACCAGCCTTTACTATATCTTTCCTCCTACAAAATATCATCAAATGAATTAGTTATTTTATTAACTATCCCATTTCTTATTAATTCAATATCAATATGTGATATATTGAAAAATTACAGAAAGATAGAAAAACTCAATTAAAAAATTGATATTTGTTAATCTTGCTTTACTATTAAATATCTAATAATTCGTTTTACATTTTAATAAATAACCCGCAGGAATCAAATGGCATCTTTCAAAAAGAAAGATAAAACAAGTTGTTATTAGTCATAATCGCGGATTTTAGATAGGGCAGCTGCAACTTATCAAAATTAAGTTTTTGTTTGAATTGCAGCTACCCCCACGACCTTCAACTCTTTAAACCCAACCGTAGCTGCTCGGCAACTTTTTATTGCGGCCCAGTAAGGGAATGAGCGGGACTTCCCGAAATTGAGCTATCCCGAAGTGTTTCTTATTAGTATTTATCGAAAGCTAACTGCAGCTTGCCAAACGAAGGCCAATAGAAGGAAGAACACTGGTATTACCGGCATTACATCTACAATTGGATCAAAGATTGCATAAGCTTCGGGTAATTTACCAAAAGAGGCGTCATTGAGGTGAATAGAATTTTCTAGATAGATGTCATGCAAAACAATCATCTGTATTCTCCAGTAATGTAACAGTTAATTTCTATCCGACAAGGTTACATATCACCCTTTAATTGGTTGACCCGTCAGATATATATATATCTATATTATTATATGTTCTACCGTCCAAATAATTTGGCTTTGCCAAGTAAACCTATTACCGAGATGATATCTGAGTTGGCTTCTATCTCTTTTTCAAGGATTTTTTAGAAGTAAAAATAGTTCAAAACTATCCCAATTCTTTCTTTTGCTGTTTCCTTCTCTTCCGATGAGCTGGTAGTTAAGAAAGTCGGTTGACAGGAAACCCGAAGTGTGAGATAGTCATCATATCAATTATTTGTGGGGCGTGGCCAAGCGGTAAGGCAGCGGGTTTTGGTCCCGTCACTCGGAGGTTCGAATCCTTCCGTCCCAGATTTTTTAATCTTCATAAAAAGACTAGTGTATTCCCATATACTAGGGAAGAAACGGATTCAAATTCTTCGTGAATTATAGCTTCAATTGTCTATTTTTCCTTCCCCATTTACATATGCTCAATGCAAAACTTTTTCCCGTTGATCTTCCAGTTTATATTATGATGATAAGCTACATATAGCAATAGATCCCTTTGGATGCAAAATAATAAAATGATAATAAAATCAACTTATGAAATTAGCTTATTGGATGTATGCTGGACCCGCTCACATAGGTACCCTACGGGTAGCTAGTTCTTTCAGAAATGTGCATGCTATAATGCATGCCCCTTTGGGGGATGACTACTTCAACGTAATGCGTTCTACGCCGGAGAGGGAAAGGGATTTTACCCCAGTAACTGCTAGTGTAGTGGATCGCCATGTATTAGCACGTGGGTCTCAAGAAAAGGTTGTAAATAACATAAGCCGAAAAGATGAGGAATAAAACCCCGATTTAATTGTTTTGACACCTACGTGTACCTCTAGTATTTTACAGGAGGATTTACAAAATTTTGTGGATCGAGCTTCTTTGTCTTCTGAGTCTGATGTAATTCCAGCAGATGTTAATCACTATCGAGTCAATGAGCTTCAAGCAGCGGATAGAACTTTGGAACAGATAACTAGATTTTATTTGGATAGGTCCAGGAAACAAAATACCTTGGATCGATCTGTGACAAACATACCTTCAGCAAATATTATAGGGATTTTTACCCTCGGTTTCCATAATCAACACGACTGTCGTGAATTGAAACGTTTACCTCGAGAATCGGGAATTGCGATTAATCAAGTAATCCCAGAGGGGGGATCTCTTAAATATTTGAAAGATTTGTCAAGAGCTTGGTTTAATACAGTCCCCTACCGCGAAGTAGGTTTGATGACAGCAACTCTTTTGGAAGAAGAGTACGGAATGCCTTACATATCTATAACTCCAATGGGTATTTCAAACACAGCAGATTTCATCCTACAAATAGGAAAGCTTGTGAATGTGTGGGCTTCTGCAATATCGGAAAAAAAACTTAACTACGAGTTATATGTTGACAATCAAACTAAATTTGTTTCTCAAGCAGCTTGGTTCTCAAAATCTATTGATTGTCAAAATTTGGCTGGAAAAGAAGCAGCAATCTTTGGTGATGCAACTCATGCAGCTTCAATTACTAAAATCCTTGTTAAAGAAATGGGAATTCGTGTCAGTTGCTCAGGCACATATTGCAAGCATGATGCAGAATGGTTTAATGAGCAAGTTCAAGGGTTGTGTGATGAAGTATTAATTACCGAAGACCATACCGAGGTTGGAGATACAACAGCTCGTATCGAACCTTCTGCTATTTTTGGAACTCAAATGGAGCGCCATATCGGCAAACGTATCGATATTCCGTGTGGAGTCATTTCTTCACCAGTTCATATTCAGAATTTCCCTCTGGGATATCGACCTTTTTTAGGTCATGAAGGGACCAATCAAATAGCCGATCTAGTCTATAACTCATTTAATTTGGGTATGGAAGATCACTCACTAGATGTTTTTGGGGGACATGATACTAAGGAGATAAGTGCCAAGTCCCTATCAACAAATACAAAAGATATCAACTGGACTCCCGAAGCTGAGTCGGAACTAAATAAAATTCCTGGTTTCGTAAGAGGAAAGATAAAGAAAAATACCGAATCTTTTGCAATACAAAACAATATTTCAGAAATCACAATTGATGTGACGTATATGGCTAAAGAGAAATTAAGCTCTTAATTAAATTAATCTTATAGATAATCATTCAATATAAATTCTAGTTTATCTAATTTTCTTTGGTTTTGCAAATGTTCAAAATAGTTTGTATCAGGAATATCGATTGACTATACTAGAACAGTAAGTATTTAGCAACAAATTAATTCTGGTTTTTAGATATTACGGTAAAACCTCGCTTGAAGCGATATGGTAAGAAGCAACGTGTGACTCGAACATCGAGATCGTATTCGCGGAATCCAGGACCCGCCGGTCCCACTTTTTAAGTAGGACGTTCTTGCTTCGACGTTTGCTGAAATCATCATCGAATGCAACTTGAATAATATCTATATATTGAAATACATCTTTATTTTTGGACAACAGAACTTATATCTATGGTTACTATCACAAGATAGCGTGATGAAGTCTCATCAATACATCAATTGTATGCCATTAAATTATTGGCAATCAAAATTAGCTTTCAGGTAGGGCTGGCTTGGTATTACTGGCGTCAGCCGAGGATTCAATTACCTCATATTGGTTGAATTCCGTTTTGTTTACATTCTATGAATGACAGGTGTAGCAAAAACGAAAGAGCTTACTCAACAAATTCTTTTTCTAGGGGTCGATGAGAGTAGGTTCTGTTGCTGCCGACTCTCAATCTGGAGAACCCTCGGGATTATAATTATACCTAAGGATTAAAAAAAAAAATAGGTCTACGAACGAGTGGATTTTCGATATCCAGTGAAACTTAGTAGTGCATAGCTCAAAAACAAAGGGGGTGGCTTGTTCCCCTATTCATTTTATGTTAATGTTGTTTAAAAAGGGATAATCGATGAGAAGAGAACTCAGGAAATGAGAGAATTTTAAACGTTGTGCACATGTGAGTTATAAGTAAAGTATCCGTCTGCAATTCATTAAACAATTTTCTTTAAGCCGCATGAAATTAACGTTTCATATACGGTTTTGCAAGGGGGGAGGTTCCGCCCTGTGTGCACTCACCTATCCTAATAGGTTACCTATCGAATAATTAAAATTGATACCCAATCTCGTCGAGAAGGGGAAGCTATCGAGGAGGTGGGTTTCTACAATCCTCGTAAAGGACAAACCCAGTTAGATCTTTTTGCTATTGCTGCTGCCCTCAAAAAGGGAGCGCAATTAACGGAAACTGTTCGTGATATTTTGAAACGGGCCAAGGTGACTTAACAAGTTGGAATCAGCCTATGATTAAAAATCAAATTTTAGGAGAATCTAATGGGGCCAGCTTACAACTATTTCCAGATATTTCTGTATTATCCTTCCCTTCTATTTCTAATTTACATCTACGCTGTGTTTGTAATTCCTTTAAGAACTAGGATCTTTCGAAGAGACTACTGGTTTTCCATAAAAAACTCTTTTGGAAGGAGTGATATGGGACATATCCTGTTAGGCATGATCAGAAGTTTGAAGAGGAGGGGGAGACGCCGTTAGCTCAAGCTAATTACCTGATTACTATTAACACAGATTATTTCTCCAAACTCAAATTTCTTTTTAAGAGGGGTTTAATGGTTGGCCGCCAATTGTACACTGGAAGTCTAGATCCTAATTTACAATATAGGTTTACAACCCGCCTTATTCCCGAAGATTCAGTTAAAAAACTTTTTACTTGACTGAAATAAAGCTTCCTTGACAAAACCCGAATTAGTCAGTATTTACTACTATTTTCGGGTTTTACGCTGTTCAACGAAACAGTTAATTCATTGTTTCCAATTAGACTTGTTAAACTTATGAACAAAATTATTAATTATTTCTAGTCTCATCTGTATTTTATTTGCGTAACAGGAATCCAGGTCTAAATTTCTAGAGTACTCAAAAAAGAATAAGTATGAAGTATAGAATAAGTATGAAGTATAGTAATTCTTGGGAGTTGCAACAATGAAGACAACTTCTGAATTCTATTTGGAATTGGATGTATTACGGAAAAGTGAAAGGCTTATCTCTAACCGAGATTGTTTCTCGTATCTATTTTTTTTTCTATTTAGAGATAATCTTTATTCAGTCGCTTGTAGACAGTGTTTAGATAGACAAGACGCGGGTTTACTCTTCGGTGCGTGTGGTGCAACAGCAATAAAGCGTTCAATTGATAGTATGCGTTATCAAGAGTATTCAGGGATTTTTTATTCAAAATTTGTTTGAAGCGCAAGCAGCCGACTTAGTCTAGATTTATATCTTCATGTACTCCTACAAACAATATGTTTAATTTTGGGGATACTTCTTCGTCCGTTAACTTGTGAAGTTAAAGAGAACTCCAAATTATCGCAGTCTATTCATTCAATATTCTTATTTTTGGAAGACGGATTACCAAAGCTTAGCCATGCTTTAGAGATAGAGATGGTACAAAATCTTCATTTAGAGACTTCAGTCCGCTTAATTCGTCGACGGATTAAAGATGTCTCATTTCTCCATCTATTAAGGATAGTTTTTCACTTGTCCAAAACTTCGTGTGAAACATTTGTTAGACTTTGGTTTTGGAAAGGAAAACGACCTCGAAAAATGAATATGCTACTTCGAAATTTTTACAGTTACGAGATTGATTTGAGTTTGGTTGTTTTATGGACACGAAAGCAGAAGTTGCAACCTAAATATTTTGCATTTACCGACCGGAGAAATGTAACTAGAAAAATAAACTGTGTTTCTATCTTTAATTGTGAATTAGCCGCAGCAGGTATCGACCGTTACCCCACTCGGGGTTTGTGTATTCACCTTGGTAGATATAAGAACAAGTCTGTCATAATTGTTCATGGAACACACCATTTTGCAAAAAAATGGATTTACTATCTTTCGATATTGCTTAGGCCTCAATTTCATTATCCAATTGAAATTACTCAAATACGGGTCAATCTGTTATCTACTAGCTATGTCTTATTCTTGGGCTACATCTCAACCATTAAGTCAGTTTCGAAAGACGTACAGGTCGAAACCACAGTAAATTTCTGCAATACTATTTCAAGTGGGAGAGAGTTTCAACCCAGTATTCCAATTTTGCTATTAGTTAAATTCTTGGGGAAGGAGAAATCTTGCGATAGTATCGGACGTCCAGTCAGTAAATTAGACTGGGCTGTATTAACAGATGACGACATTTTGAACAGGTTTTTGAGAATTTGGGGTAGTTTTTCTTACTACTACAGCGCTTCACTAAATCGAGATGGATTGCGCAAATTGAGATATATACCGCAAGTCTCATGTGATAATACATTAGCTAGTAAACATAAAAGTACAATACGTCTTTTACGGCGTAGATTTGAACTGGAACTACTGATGAGAATAGTCTCTATGTATAAAAATCCTATTTCTCCCAAACTAAATCAGAGAGTTTGGTATTCAAGCTTAACTCAATATGTCCCATTAAAATTTAATCTGTTGAAGAAGAAATCTTATTAATTTTTTTTTTTTAATTTTCCTAATTTCAAGTTAGCCAAATAATAAGTCTTATTTAATTCACTTGTTGAAGAAGAGAGGTGAACATCTCTCTTACGATTTATAACATAAGATAGATCCGAGAGTATTCAACTTGATTGTTTCTTTTAAATTTGTTGTTTAAATCTTGGGTAGTAGAAAGTTACCCATTTTCAAATATTATTTTGATTTTTATTACGAATTACACTAATTTATCTTTTTCAGATCTCTTTTTCTCACTCGGTAATTTGCCAATTTTGCCGGAACGCATTCTGGTTATTGGTTTAATGACAGTTATTGTCACTGATTTATTCAACAAGGGTAAAAATACCGTTTTCCTTTATAGATTTTCATTGATATCTTTGCTAATTAGCGTGGTTGCCGTACTAGGGCAATGGAAGGTCTATCCTGTTTACGTGGCTTTCGTAAATTTACCTATTAGCAATTTTAGTTATATATTTAGATTTCTCTTGTTGATTTGTTCACTATTATCTGTTCTATTATCAGTTGATTATATACGATGTTCAAAGGTGGTTTTGGCAGAATTCTTGTTCTTCATATCGACTGCAGGCTTAGGCGGAATGGTTCTATGCCGGGGAAATGATTTGGTTACGATTTATGTGGCATTGGAATTATCAAGCTTATCCTCTTGTTTCTTATCTGGTTATACCAAAAAGGATATAAGATCAAATGAGGCAACTACAAAATTTCTACTCATGGGTGGGGCAAGCTCGTCTTTTCTTTCATATGGGTTTTCTTTATTACATGGGATTTCGGGGGGACAGTTTCAGCTTGATAAAATAGCAGATGGACTCCTTTTAAATCAGCATATTATTGTAATTTTCATCTCTATTGCGTTTATCACAGCTGGAACAGCGTTTAAGCTCTCTCTTGTACCTTTTCATCAATGGACTCCTGATGTATACGAGGGAGTGTGATTCGTTTAGAAAATAATTGAGTCATCACAATTATTTTTTGGCATCGTCCTGCCGGTGTCCGGGAATAACAGAAATCCCCCTCATTACTGGTTGCATTAGAAATCAACTCTTGCCGTGCGCTCACTTCCATTAATTGGTTGATCAATAACGTACGAGTGAAGCAGAGAGAGGCAAGTCGAAGCAAAGCTCATTGTTAACAGTAGATTACTATATCTTCGTATTTATTTTTTTTTTTTCTATTTAAAAAATAAATTATGAGATCTTTATTATGGGTAGATTTGAACAAACCCGTCCTTTTTAGAGATTTCTATCTCAATCTATCTTATTTCTGTGTATTCTTTTTGTTCATATGTTTAGTTGATGGAGATTTAGTGAGCTTGATCCTTCGTAATGTACTAAAGATCCCCTTCGATCTCATAAATCACCCCAAGATG